TAGTTACAATAAGATTACCTTCAGGAGAAATTCGATTAATTTATCAAAAATGTTTAGCAACAATCGGACAAATTGGAAATGTTGATGTAAATAATTTAAGAATAGGTAAAGCAGGTTCCAAGCGGTGGTTAGGAAAACGACCAAAAGTAAGAGGAGTTGTTATGAATCCTATAGATCATCCTCATGGTGGTGGAGAAGGGAAAGCACCTATCGGTAGAAAAAAACCATTAACTCCTTGGGGTCATCCTGCACTTGGAAAAAGAAATCGAAAAAATAATAAATATAGCGATACTCTTATTCTTCGTCGTCGTAAAAATAATTAAGTTAAAAAAAAATAAATAAAGGATAGTTGGCAATGACACGTTCAATAAAAAAAGGTCCATTTGTAGCTGATCATTTATTAAAAAAAATAGAAAATCTTAATTTAAAAAAAGAAAAAAAAATAATAATAACATGGTCTCGTGCGTCTACAATTGTACCTACAATGATTGGTCATACAATAGCTGTTCATACTGGACAAGAACATTTACCAATTTATATAACAGATCGTATGGTTGGACACAAATTAGGAGAATTCGCTCCTACCCGAACTTTTCGAGGACATGCAAAAAATGATAAAAAATCTCGTCGTTAATTAGGAAATAATTTTGAATGAAAACTAATACTTCTAATAAAAATAAAAAAATTCGTGCTATTGCTAAACATATACATATGTCTCCGCATAAAGTACGAAGAGTCGTTAGTCAAATCCGTGGTCGTTCTTATGAACAAGCACTTATGATACTAGAATTTATGCCCTATCGAGCATGTAATCTAATATTACAATTACTTTCATCTGCAGCTGCAAATGCTAATCATAATTTTGGATTAAGTAAAACAAATTTGTTTATCAGCGAAATTCAAGTGGATAAAGGCACTTTTTTTAAAAGATTTCAACCCAGAGCTCAAGGACGTGGCTATCCTATACATAAACCTACTTGTCATATAACTATTGTATTGAATACTATTTCTAAATAATCAAAAATTGAAAAAATATAATTAAAAAAATATATATATATGGGACAAAAAATAAACCCACTCGGTTTTAGACTTGGTATAACACAAAATCATCGCTCATATTGGTTTGCAAAACCAAAAAAATATTCCAAAATTTTTGAAGAAGATAAAAAAATACGTAACTGTATTGAATTATATGTGCAAAAACATATAAAAAATTCTTCTAATTATGGAGGAATTGCTAATGTTGAAATTAAAAGAAAAACAGATTTAATTCAAGTTGAAATATATACAGGGTTTCCTGCTTTATTAATAGAAAGCCGAGGTCAAGGGATTGAACAATTAAAATTAAATGTACAAAATATATTATCTTCTGGAGATATAAAACTACGAATGACTTTAATTGAAATTGCCAAACCATATGGAGAACCTAATATTCTTGCAGAATATATTGCTTTGCAATTAGAAAGCAGAGTTGCTTTTAGAAGAACAATGAAAAAAGCTATTGAATTAGCAAAAAAAGGAAATATAAAAGGAATTAAAATACAAATAGCAGGCCGACTTAATGGAGCTGAAATTGCTCGGATTGAATGGGCACGAGAAGGCAGAGTTCCCTTACAAACAATAAGAGCACGAATTAACTATTGCTATTATGCAGCTCAAACAATTTACGGAGTATTAGGAATCAAAGTTTGGATATTTCAAGATGAAGAATAATTCTTTTTTTTTCAAAAAAATTACTTTAAAATTATAAATTTAATATAAATTCAAAAATTGCTATGCTTAGTGTGTGACTCGTTTATTTCAAAATCTTGTTTTTAAACATTATTTTGAAACTCTAGTTTTTACTAGAAAATAATTTATGATTTTATATTAGAATATATATAAACAATTAAAAAAAAATTTCCACAAATTGTGTTGTGAAGCGAAAAAAAAACTAATCCATAAAATATCGTAGGGTTTTTTTTATAAAAAAGCAAAAAAAAAGAGCTTTATTTTAATAAAAACTAAGAAAATTAAAAAAAAACGAAAAAAGCTCAATTTTAGAAAAAAAACCTAAACGAAATTTATAAAATCATAAAAACGAAGGAATCTATAAATAATAAAAACTTTTTTGTATTTTTATTTATGAGATAGGATGGCGAAAAAAACCAAACTGAAGTTTTTTTAATAAAAATTATTTATAAATAATTTTTATTAAAAATCATTGTATTTTTATTACAAATAAAATTATTATTTAAAGAGTAAATATTCGCCCATGAATTTTTCGAACTTTCTATATTTTTATTCATGAGGAGCCGGATGAATTAAAAGTTCATGTCCGGTTTTGAAGTAGCGAAAAAATCGACTATAACCCTAAAAGAACAAAATTTCGTAAACAACATAGAGGAAATTTAAAAGGAATATCTACTCGAGGCAATTTTATTTGTTTTGGCAAATTTGCCCTTCAAGCACTCGAGCCATCATGGATAACATCTCGACAAATAGAAGCAGGTCGAAGAGCTATAACTCGTTATGCTCGTCGAGGTGGTAAATTATGGATTCGTATATTCCCTGATAAACCAATAACACTACGACCTGCAGAAACACGAATGGGTTCAGGTAAAGGATCTCCTGAATATTGGGTAGCGGTAGTTAAACCTGGTAAAATACTTTATGAAATTAGTGGAGTATCTGAAAATATTGCTAGAGCCGCAATGAAAATTGCGGCATATAAAATGCCTATACGTACTCAATTTATTGCAAAATCTATTATAAACAAAAAACAAGAAATCTAGAAAAAATTACAAATTACTTACTTAATTATATAAATCTTAATTATATAAATTATATATATTCATAAAGTGCCCCCCCAAAAAAAATTTATTAGTTTTATTAAGGGGGGCTTATTCAAAATAAAAATGATTCAACCTCAAACTTATTTAAATGTTGCAGATAATAGTGGAGCTCGAAAACTTATGTGTATTCGAGTTATAGGAACAAGTAATCGAAAATATGCAAATATTGGTGATATTATTATTGCTGTTGTTAAAGAAGCAGTACCAAATATGCCCATTAAAAAATCTGAAATTGTTAGAGCTGTAATTGTACGTACTTGTAAAGAATTTAAACGAAATAATGGTTCAATCATAAAGTTTGATGATAATGCAGCAGTTGTTATTAATCAAGAAGGAAATCCAAAAGGGACTCGTGTTTTTGGTCCAATTGCTCGAGAATTAAGAGAATCTAATTTTACAAAAATAGTTTCATTAGCTCCAGAAGTTTTATAAATAAATTTTTTATTAAAAAAAATACTTAAAAAATATTTATTTTATATTTATCAATTAATTTAAGGAGTGTTTATGGGAAACGATACTATTGCTAATATGATAACTTCAATAAGAAATGCAAATTTAGGAAAAATAAAAACAGTTCAAGTACCTGCCACTAATATAACTAGAAATATTGCAAAAATTCTTTTTCAAGAAGGCTTTATAGATAATTTTATTGATAATAAGCAAAATACTACAAATATTTTAATCTTAAATTTAAAATATCAAGGAAAAAAAAAAAAATCCTATATTACAACTTTAAGACGAATTAGTAAACCAGGGTTACGAATATATTCTAATCATAAAGAAATTCCAAAAGTTTTAGGTGGAATGGGAATTGTAATTCTTTCAACTTCTCGAGGAATTATGACAGATCGAGAAGCTCGACAAAAAAGAATTGGAGGAGAGCTTTTATGTTATGTATGGTAAATCGAAAATTTGAATATAAAAAGAACTAGCTAAAATTGTTTTTATTAATGTTGGTTTATTAAAAAGGAGATTCTTCTTTTAATGGAGAAACAAAATTTAATTGATATGGAAGGTGTTGTTACAGAATCCCTTCCTAATGCAATGTTTCGAGTTTATTTAGATAATGGATGTCAAGTATTAACTCATATATCAGGAAAAATTCGACGAAATTATATTCGAATATTACCAGGAGATAGAGTAAAAGTCGAATTAAGTCCTTATGATTTAACTAAAGGTCGTATAACTTATAGACTTCGTACAAAATCTTCAAATAATTAAAATTTTAAGAAAAATGGAGGTTAAATTTTTATGAAAATCCGCGCTTCTGTTCGTAAAATTTGTGAAAATTGTCGATTAATTAGGCGTCGAAGACGAATTATGGTAGTTTGTTCTAATCCAAAACACAAACAAAAACAAGGTTAAAAAAAACTTTAAATTAAAATACACATAACATATATATATAATAGTAAATTATGCCAAAATCTGTAAAAAAAATTAATTTACGTAAAGGAAAACGCAGGTTACCTAAAGGAGTTATTCACATTCAAGCGAGCTTTAATAATACAATTGTAACTGTTACAGATATTAGAGGACAAGCTGTATCATGGTCGTCTGCAGGTGCTTGTGGATTTAAAGGTACAAAAAAAAGTACCCCATTTGCGGCTCAAACCGCTGCAGAAAATGCTATCCGAATGTTAATTGATCAAGGTATGAAACAAGCTGAAGTTATGATTAGTGGCCCAGGTCCAGGTCGAGATACAGCATTACGAGCAATTCGTCGCAGTGGTATAATACTTAGTTTTGTACGTGATGTAACTCCAATGCCACATAATGGATGCAGACCACCTAGAAAAAGACGTGTATAAATAAAAAACTCTAAAAAAAATATTAATATGATTCAAGATGAAATAAAAGTTTCTACTCAAACATTACAGTGGAAGTGTATTGAATCTAAAATAGAAAGTAAACGTCTTCTTTATGGTCGTTTCGCTATTTCACCCTTTAGAAAAGGTCAAGCCAATACAGTTGGAATAGCTATGCGTAGAGCACTACTTAACGAAATTGAAGGAGCTTCTATTACTTATGCTAAAATAAAAAAAGTAAAACATGAATATTCAACAATAATAGGTTTACAAGAATCTATTCATGACATTTTAATTAATTTAAAAGATATAATTTTAAAAAATGAATCTTTTGAACCTCAAAAAGCATATATTTCAGTTTTAGGACCTAAAAAAATAACTGCTCAAGATATTAAAGGACCCTCTTGTATTAAAATTATTGATAATACACAATACATAGCAACTTTAAATAAAGAAATTTTGTTAGAAATTGAATTAAATATTGAAAAAGATCGTGGATATCGTATTGAAAATTTACAAAAATTTCAAGAAAGTTTATTCCCAATAGATGCTGTTTTTATGCCAATAAGAAACGCAAACTATAGTGTTCATTCTTTTGAAAGTGAAAAAAAAATAAAAGAAATACTTTTTCTTGAAATATGGACTGATGGAAGTTTGACTCCAAAAGAAGCGCTTTATGAAGCTTCTCGCAATTTAATTGATTTATTTATTCCTTTAATTAATTCAGAAAAAAAAGAAAAAAATTTTGGAATAGAAAAAACAAATGAATCAAATATGTCTTATTTTCCTTTTCAATCTGTATCACTTGATATTGAAAAAATGACAAAAAATGTTGCTTTTAAACATATATTTATTGATCAACTAGAATTACCTGCTAGAGCATATAATTGTCTTAAAAAAGTAAATGTGCATACAATAGCAGATTTATTAAATTATAGTGAAGACGATTTAATTAAAATTAAAAATTTTGGAAAAAAATCAGTAGAACAAGTACTGGAAGCATTAAAAAAACGTTTTTCAATCCAATTACCTAAAGATCATTTTAATTTTTAGGTAATTGGATTGAAAAACGTTTGTCAAACTAGATATCTGAAAATTGTTACTAAATATTTAGTAACAATTTTCAGATATCTAGTTTGACAAACAAAAATATTTAAAATAATCCTAAAGTCAAAGATTTATCAATAGGTAAAGCAGCCCCAATGCCTAACCAAAGAGCTACAACAGTTCCTATTAAAAATACTGTAGTAGCAACTGGACGACGAAAAGGATTCTGAAATTTATTAACATTTTCTAAAAAAGGAACTGTTAACAATCCTGCAGGAACTGCAGCCATTAAAAGTACACCTAAAAGTTTATTAGGTACCGTACGAAGTATTTGAAAAACTGGAAAAAAATACCATTCTGGTAAGATTTCTAAAGGAGTTGCAAAAGGATTTGCAGGTTCGCCAATCATTGAAGGCTCTAAAACAGCTAAACCTACAGTACATGCAATAGTACCTAAAATAACTACTGGAAAAATATATAAAAGATCATTTGGCCAAGCAGGCTCACCATAATAATTATGTCCCATACCCTTAGCTAATTTAGCTCGTAATATAGGATCACTTAAATCAGGTTTTTTTGTTATTAAGGTAGACTAAAAAAAAGCCCCCCCCAAAGAATCGGACATGATAATTTAACATCATCCGGCTCAAACATTAAATAAAATTTTTATGCTCATAATTCAAGTTGAAATTTCAAATTTTTTTTGAATTGTCTTTTTTTCTATTTTTTATAGGAAAATTTAACTTATTAATAATTTTGCTTTTTTTTTTCATTAGATCTTTTTTTTACTCCGATAGTAAAAAAAAAACACAATAGAAATGAATGCATTTTTAACAATATATTTTTTATATATTTGAAATATTTCAAATAATTTATTGGACTTTACGAAGTCTTGCATATTCAAACTTGATCATAGAAAACTATTTTGAATAGAAAAAATTATTACCCAAGTTTTTACTTAAAAAAATAATTGGGACAAAAATACATAATCTTATTAAATTTTATGCAACAGATTTGAAATAATTTCTGTATAACCAAAATTATTTTTAATAAAAGTCACACACTCCCATAATCCACTTTCCTTTTTAAAATATATATTAAAAGTATAAAAATATTTTTTTAGTATTTATCTAAAAAAAAATCCATAAAATAAAAAAAATAAAAATAAATATTTACATATTTTTAATTTTGTAATTTATTTACGTAAATTATAACGGGCCTGAAATACCTTGTTTACGAATCATTAAAAAGTGCATTAACATAAATATTGCAGTTAAAAGAGGTAACACAAAAGTATGTAAACTATAAAATCGAGTTAATGTAGATTGACCTACACTTACACTTCCACGTAATAACTCAACTAAAGGAGACCCAATAACTGGAATAGCTTCTGGTACCCCAGTTACAATTTTAACTGCCCAATAACCAATCTGATCCCAAGGTAAAGAATAACCTGTAACACCAAAAGACACAGTTAAAACTGCTAAAATAACACCAGTAACCCAAGTTAATTCACGAGGTTTTTTAAAACCTCCTGTAAGATAAACACGAAAAATATGTAAAATCATCATTAAAACCATCATACTGGCTGACCAACGATGAACTGAACGAATAAGCCATCCAAAATTTACTTCAGTCATAATATATTGAACAGACGAAAACGCTTCAGTTACAGTAGGACGATAATAAAAAGTCATGGCAAAACCAGTAGCTACTTGAACTAAAAAACAAGTTAAAGTAATTCCTCCTAAACAATAAAAAATATTAACATGAGGAGGAACGTATTTACTTGTTATATCATCTGCAATCGCTTGAATCTCAAGACGCTCTTCAAACCAATCGTATACTTTATTGAGATAGGTTATTAAAATTCCCCCTCTAAAAACCGTAAATGATTATTTATAATCTTACAGCTTAAACAAAAAAAATTTTGTTTTTATCTCAAGTTTTTAGATATAATAAATTTTTAATTTTGAGTAATCTTTTTGTTTTTTATTCTCTTGTTTAAATCTTAATAATTTTTTTTAAACCTTAGATTTCTATTAAACTCCCATGACTAAAAAAAAATACAATGAGTAAAAATCTTTTTTTTCATTTTTTTTTATTTTCTATAAATATTTACATATACTTCATTAATACATATAGTTTTTTTTGATAACGAAATTTAATTAATAAATTTATATAAATTAATCATAGTTTAAATTTTTTATTTTTTGTGCTTTAAATGTTCAAAAATTTGTAAACATTTAACAAAATAAAAAATTACTTTAATATATTTAATATATTAAGTAACAAGCGATTTTGTATTATAAATAAAGATTTATTTACACAAGGCGCACACCCATATTCAAAAATCCTTTAATTTAATAATTACACAATTAAACTACCTAAATTTATCCACAAAATGATTCTTTTTTCGAATTGCCGCTTTTTTATGCGGCAATTCATTTTATTTCATTATTATTTATTACCAACTAACTGAAACTCCATCTAATAAAACAGAAGAATTATAAAGTTCTAAAATAACAACTAAAAAAACAGCAAAAAGAGCCATCACAACACCCATAAGAGGTGTAGTTCCCCAACCAGGAGCCACTTTTCCATATTCTGAATTTAATGGTTTTAATATATCACCTATACCACTTTTTTTTCCTTTTGTTTTCGGAGTGTCATCAATTATTTGTGTAGCCATAAAACTTATCAGATTAGTTGAGATTTATTAACTTTTTGTACTATTATATTAAAAAATATACATTAAAAATATACCATTCTTTTGGAACTACCTAACAATGGAAACTGCAACTTTTGTCGCTATCTTCATATCTTGTTTACTTATAAGCTTTACTGGTTATGCTCTTTATACTGCATTTGGACAACCTTCTAATGAACTTAGAGATCCATTTGAAGAACATGAAGATTAATTGGACTAATGACTTTTTAAAATAAAAAGTCATTAGTCCAAAATTTCTAATTTAATATTAACTTTTTATTTTTTCCCTTTACTTGGTACTTTAGGTGGTTCTCTAAAAAAAATAGCAAAAAAAATGATTCCTAAAGTACCTACCAACAAAAATGTATAAACCAATGCTTCCATATATTTGTATATTAGGTAAAAATTTGCAGATAACTTTCGTACTAATAAAATAATATTTTTCAATAAAAGAAATTGTACTAAAAACTGAATTTATTGAAAATATAGAAAAAAAATCATTTAGATTACTTGTCTTTTTGTTGTTGGATCTCCTAATTTTTGAAACGCTCCAAATTCTACTTGCGCATCTAAGTCAGGATCAATCCCTGCAAAAACATCTCTAAATAATGTTCTAGCACCGTGCCAAATATGACCAAAGAAAAAAAGAAGAGCAAATGTAACATGACCAAAAGTAAACCAACCTCTAGGACTACTTCGAAAAACACCATCAGATTTTAAAGTAGCACGATCAAATTCAAAAATTTCACCTAATTGAGCGCGTCTGGCATATTTTTTTACTGTTGCAGGATCACTAAAACTAACTCCATCAAGTTCACCACCATAAAATTCAACAGTTACACCTACTTGTTCAACACTGTATTTAGACTCTGCTCTTCTAAACGGAACATCAGCTCTAACAATTCCTTGTTCATCTACCAATACAACAGGAAAAGTTTCAAAAAATGTAGGCATACGACGAACAAAAAGTTCATTACCTTCTTTATCTTTAAAAACAGCGTGACCTAGCCAACCAACCGCTATACCATCTCCATTATCCATTGCGCCAGCTCTAAATAATCCTCCTTTAGCAGGATTATTACCAATATAATCATAAAAAGCTAATTTTTCAGGAATTTTAGACCAAGCTTCTGATAAAGTCAAATTTTCAGCTCTACTAGAACGAATTCTTCGATCTATTTCTTGTTGAAAAAACCCTTGATCCCATTGATAACGAGTAGGACCAAATAATTCAATTGGAGTTGCTGCAGACCCATACCACATAGTTCCCGCAACAACAAATGCAGCAAAAAAAACAGCTGCGATACTACTGGATAAAACTGTTTCAACATTTCCCATACGTAGTCCTTTATATAATCTTTGAGGAGGACGAACACTAAGATGAAACAAACCAGCTAATATTCCTAAAATACCGGCAGCAATATGATGAGAAGCTATTCCCCCAGGTACAAAAGGATCAAAACCTTCAGCACCCCAAGCAGGTGCTACAGGTTGTACTTTTCCTGTTAATCCATAAGGATCAGAAACCCATATTCCAGGACCAAATAAACCTGTTACATGAAATGCTCCAAATGCAAAACAAAGTACTCCAGAAAGAAATAAATGAATTCCAAAAATTTTAGGTAAATCTAAAGAAGGCTTACCTGTACGTTCATCACGAAATAATTCTAAATCCCAATACACCCAATGCCAAATAGCTGCCAAAAAAAGTAATCCTGATAAAACAATATGTACTGCAGCTACTCCTTCATAACTCCAAAGACCTGCATTAGTCACAGTTTCTCCTGTAATACTCCAACCTCCCCATGATTTAGTTATTCCTAAACGAGTCATAAAAGGTATAACAAACATACCTTGTCTCCACATTGGATCAAGAACAGGATCAGAAGGGTCAAAAACAGCTAATTCATATAAAGCCATAGAACCCGCCCAGCCAGAAACTAAAGCAGTATGCATTAAATGTACAGCAATTAAACGACCTGGGTCATTTAAAACAACTGTATGAACACGATACCAAGGTAAACCCATAAAAAAACCCCTTTCTCAAAGAGAATTAGAAATTATGTAACTTTTTTGCATTTCTATTTTATTAGTTATATAGTTAAACCTTTTTTTTATCATCCCAAAGGTGACATAAAAACCAATATATTTTTACCAATAAACATAAGCATAAACAGTTTAGCATTTATATGTTTAGGATCACAATGGAGGGATTGGTCCCATTTAATTTTGGATTCCATTTATTATATCATTTTTGATATATATATATATATATATATATATATATATATATATATATTAAATTTATATTAAATATATTAAATTGAAATTTATATAAATTTAAGAATATTCTATATAAAATAATAATCATAAAATAATAATATTATTATTATTTTATATAAAAAATATATATAATAAATAAAATAGAATTTTTACGTTTTTTTATTATAGAAGAGTAGTATTCAATTTGTGGAAAAAAAAATGCCTATTGGTGTTCCGAAAGTTCCTTTTCGTCTCCCTGGAGAAGAAGATGCTGTTTGGATTGACGTATAATGCGCCTTATTCAATATTTTAGTTATACGGAACCTATCCGTCATTTTTTACGACTAAATTGTTTTTTATTCACTTAATTTTGAGAAATATCTCAAAGAATTAAAGCGTGAATTTATATTAATAAAAAAATTTATTATAAAATTCTATGGTTAGTTAAAACAAATAGAGTATTAAAACTTCGTTCAATTGTTTTATCAAAAAAAAATAAACAATATTGAAAATTAAAAAAAATGAAATTTTATTTGTTTATACGTACAAATAATAGTCAAATCAATTTTTTATGAAGTAGAATATAAACCTAAAGATTTTGATTTAAAACTATTTTATAAATAAGAAATATTTATTGTAATAAAAAAAAGTATTTTAACAAAAAAAGGTATATCAATAAAAAAAATAAAGTTCAATTAGCAAAACAGCCAAATTGAACTAAAATTTGTAAAAATAGAAAATTTTTACAATAACTTAAGCTGTATGCATTTCAAAAGTGCTTGTACAGTTTTATAAGAAAAAAATAATAAAATTCTCTTAATCAATCGACTTTATCGCGAAAGATTACTTTTTTTAGGTCAACAAGTAGATGACGAAATCGCAAATCAACTTATTGGTATTATGATGTACCTTAACGGAGAAGATGAAAGTAAAGATATGTACCTATATATTAATTCTCCTGGCGGTGCTGTTTTAGCTGGAATTTCTGTTTATGATGCAATGCAGTTTGTTGTACCTGATGTACATACAATTTGCATGGGATTGGCTGCTTCAATGGGTTCTTTTATTTTAACAGGAGGAGAAATTACTAAACGTATAGCACTACCTCACGCTTTGTGACAATGACTTTTTTATGTCTGCACCAAAAAAGGTAATAATAACATGACATATATATTTTTATACAAAAATAAAAAAAATGAAGTATAAATTATCGTTTTTGAAGAGTTTATTCTAGCGTTATAAACTCATTTTTATAATAATTATTTTTCATAAAAAAAACTTTGGAATTGCTTAATTAATATATTTTTTATTAGCAATCGAACTATCATAATCAAAAAAGATGGTTTTAAATTATATAAAAAAAGTCTGACAAATTTTTGAATATTTAGAAATAAATTCTATAATTGAAAATAGAGCTGTATGCAGTTAAAAATGCATGTACAGTTCATTTAGTTTATTTTTTTATAAAAAAATAGAAAATAAAATAAAATATTTATGAACAGGGTAATGATCCATCAACCTGCTAGTTCTTATTACGATGGACAAGCTGGAGAATGTATTATGGAAGCAGAAGAAGTTTTGAAACTTCGTGATTGTATTACTAAAGTTTATGTACAAAGAACTGGTAAACCTTTATGGGTTATTTCTGAAGATATGGAAAGAGATGTTTTTATGTCAGCAAAAGAAGCAAAACTTTATGGTATTGTAGACTTAGTTGCTATAGAAAATAATTCTAATTCTATTAAAAATTAGAAACCAATTTATTTATACAAATTTTTTTATTTGTTAAGGTTAGGTTTGTCCAAACTAAAAAATTTTTGCATATAATTTACAATGCCCACTATTCAACAATTAATTAGAAATAAAAGACAACCCATCGAAAATAGAACAAAATCACCAGCCCTAAAAAGATGTCCTCAACGTCGAGGAGTATGTACTAGAGTGTATGTGCGACTTGTTTAAATCAAAAACGTTAAAATAGTAAAGATCAATATTGCATAAAAACTCTATTATTTTAATATTCTAAAGATAGATTATCTATTTTTATTTAAATCCAATTTATAGTTTCCTTTGGTGCAAATCCACTCACCTTAAAATTAGGATGGAAAACCATTTCTCAATGGTAGCGACTGATTCTCAATCCATTAAGCGAGAAATATTGTTAAATCTTTTTATAAAATATAATATTACTTATACAACCGTAAAAACGAAACAGAACGGTCAGCTATCCAGCAAACCTTCAAATTACATGCCGTTAATGAATAGAAAAAACAAATTTTTGAAACTTTTTTGAGTGTTTCATTAAGAAAAAAAAGCTTAAAAGTCAGAAATTATACAAATAACTGATATTATCAAAACAATTACAAACAACAAGCTTCGGCATATAGAAAGGACCTATTCGTTGAAGGAGAAACTATAGAAACAAAGGAATTCATAATTTTTCTTAATTAAAGGTCCTATCCCTTAATTACTAAGATGGTATCAAACTTAAAAAATTATGATTAAGGAAGGTTATAGTAGCAAAAGCTTTTGGTATTTTTTTTTTATACATAAGAAAATTAAGACATTATTTATAACAATTTAAGAAAAAATATTTATTTCAAAACTATGTACTATGTTTTAAGTTTTGATAAAAAAAAATATATACCAAATTTTTTTTCTTTTTTCTATAAATTTTTGAATAATTTAAAAGAGTATATACAACAATGACTAGAGTTAAACGTGGTTATGTAGCACGAAAACGGCGTAAAAATATTCTTACGCTTACATCTGGATTTCAAGGAACTCATTCCAAACTTTTTCGAACTGCTAATCAACAAGGAATGAGAGCATTAGCATCATCTCACCGCGATCGAAGTAAACGAAAAAGAACTATTCGACGTTTATGGATTAGTCGAGTTAATGCAGCAGCAAGAGATAATGGAATTTCCTATAGTAAATTAATTGAATTTTTATATAAAAAAAAAATTCTTTTAAATAGAAAAATTATTGCTCAAATAGCTATATTAGATAAATTTTGTTTTTCAACAATAATCCAGAATATTATTACAAAATAAAAAAAGCCTCCCCGGAATTCATTTTCTAATTTATCCGGGGAGGTTTTAATCAAAAAAGCTATACTAAAATAATAAATTAATTTTCGTTATTTAAAAACGGTAACAAAGCTAAAACACGCGCTCGTTTAATTGCTATAGTTAATAAACGTTGTTGTTTTGAAGTCAATCTATTCATTCGTCTAGATAGTATTTTACCTTGTTCACTAATAAATCGACGAAGTAAACTTATATTTTTATAATCAACTATTTCTCCTGATCTAATAGGTGGCATACGCCTACGAGAAGATCTTTTAGATTTGTTCATAACTCAATTTTATAAACCCTTCAAATTTTTTTTATTTTTTTATTTCTTTGTGAATAGTATGCTTATTACAATAACAACAAAATTTTTTTAATTCCAATCGAATTGGTGTATTTCGACGATTTTTTTGAGTAGTATATCTAGAAATACCCTTATTTCTTTTTTCATCATTTTGAGCACAATTAATACATTCTAAATTAATTGTTACTCTTACATCTTTACTTTTAGCCATAATTCTATTTGAATTTTTAGATTATACCACCAATTTATTATTAAAATAATAAATTTATTAACATTTAATGTTTATGAAAACTAATTTATTTTAAATAATTTTTAAAAAAATGGAAGAACTAAAGCATCTGGAAAAAAACGATTAATTTCAATTAATAATCCAGCTAAAAAACCAAACCACAATGTAGCTAAAACAGGTGCAGTAGAAAGATATGTTTTTACATCTTGCATTTTGAATTACTCCTTTTTTTATATAATATTTGTATTTTTTTATATTAAATTAAGTATATACTACATACAATTATGTTAACTAGATTAATAAACAAAAGATTTTAAATTTTAAATCTATTTTTCTTTTTCTTATTTTTTTAATAAAAATAAAAAATAAATAAAGTAAGTAAAATAAGTAGGCAAAAAAAAAAAAAAAAGTACAATACATATAGAGAAAAAAGGCCAGGGATGTAGCGCAGTTTGGTAGCGCATTTGTTTTGGGTACAAAATGTCGCAGGTTCGAATCCTGTCATCCCTACCTTCTAAAATAATAACTATATAACTATATATAGTTATATATAGTTAATTAATTAATAAAATTATTAAGAAATAAGCGCTCTTAGTTCAGTTCGGTAGAACGTAGGTCTCCAAAACCTAATGTCGTAGGTTCAAATCCTACAGAGCGTGAATTTGCTAAAAATAATCAATTTTTTAAGTTAATATGAAAAAAATTGATAAATAAAAGAAAAACCTCCTTAAAAGGAAAAAGGAGGCATTAAAAACAGATATATAAAAAGAATCAAAATTTACTTTGAATTTAAAGATCTAATTGATCACCACGCCGATATTGCAGATATGCAGTTACAAATAATCCAAGTAAAGTTATAGGAATTAAACCTAAAACAATGCCAGACAATAAAGCTTCAACCATTTTTTTTTTTTAATTAACCGAAATAATAACTAATTTAAATATTATTTTAGTTTACTATGAATCTCAAACTTTTTTTGAGAAATACAATGAAATTTAAATAGCCTTTTTAAATCATTTTTTAAATAAGTTGTATCTTATTTAACCCAATAAATAAAACTAATGCTAATGCTAAAGCACCAAATAAAAAAACAAAATAACTAATTATAGTAAGCATAAAAAACTCTAATAAAAATAAAAAAATTTAGTATAAACTTTGACCAAATAATTATATAAAATTTTCAAATAAAAATAATTTTTAATTTATATTTTATATAAATATATATTATTTTTTTATTTTTTGAACATTTAATAAAAAAATTAAATTAGACATAATAAAATATATATATATATATATATAAATTATATATATTATTTTTACAAAAAATTAATAAAAATGAAAATCTTAATAATTCAATTATTTTTTAATAGTATATATAATTTTATATTAAACAACTATAAAATAACTATTTTTAATATTAATATTTATTTCAACTTAATTAAATAATTGATATATGTTTTTTATTATATATATTTTTTAAATAGTTTTAATTTATCTGTTTAATAAAATTATTAAACAATTTTTAAATATTTTTGAATTTATCTTGCTGCGTAAAAAGAACATTAGCTATACTAAGGTAGTATGCTTCAAAAATACCTTTGGTATAAAAACGACAACCTAACAAGACTAACAAATTTTGAAAGAAATTTGAAAACATCTTTTTTTCATTTTTAAGATAACTAACCCCTTGTTAAAAAAAATATATATACGGAGCTAACCATGTCTGGAAATACAGGAGAGCGCCCTTTTGCTGATATAATTACCAGTATTCGATATTGGGTAATCCATAGCATCACTATACCTTCTTTATTTATTGCAGGTTGGTTATTTGTCAGTACAGGATTGGCTTATGATGTATTTGGAAGTCCTCGTCCAAATGAATATTTCACAGAAAATCGACAAGAAGTACCACTAATAACTGGCCGTTTTAATTCGTTAGAACAAATTGATGAATTTACAAAATCCTTTTAAGGGGGGACATTAATGACTATAGATAGAACTTATCCAATTTTTACAGTAAGATGGTTAGCCGTTCACGGATTAGCTGTACCTACAGTTTTCTTTTTAGGAGCAATATCAGCAATGCAGTTTATTCAACGATAAACTTAAAAAAATTTTTAAACTATGACACAACCAAATCCAAACAAACAAAGTGTAGAATTAAACCGTACTAGCCTCTATTGGGGTTTGTTACTAATATTTGTACTTGCTGTTTTATTTTCTAATTACTTTTTTAATTAAAATAAAAAAAAAATAATTGTTTACCTTATCTGGAAAAAAAATACTTTATTTAGTTATTTGTAACTGTTTATGTTTTTAGTTATAACTACTTAATAAAATTTTGAAAAGGAGTAAATTCAATGGCCAATACTACCGGAAGGATTCCTTTGTGGCTAATCGGTACTGTAACTGGTATCCTTGTGATCGGTTTAGTAGGTATCTTTTTTTATGGTTCATATTCTGGATTAGGATCATCTTTATAATAAAAAAAATTGAAAAAATGAAACAAACATAAAGTTAATGTTCCATTTTTTCAATTTTTTTTTAAGTACAATTAGCTTAATTCAATTTTTATAAAATTAAAAATTCATTTCAGCTAATTGTACTTTTTCAAACTGTTTCTTTTTAAGTACTAAAAATATTTGTGCTAAAATAACTGATCCAAAAAATAACAAAAGACCTTGAATACGTAACGGATCTTGAAGTACTACTTCAGCATCACCTTGCCCAAATCCACCTACATTTGGGTTATTAGTTAAAGGTTGATCCACTTTAACAAATTCCCCTTCTGAAATAATAAGTTCTGGTCCTGCAGGCACAATATCAACAACTTTACGACCATCTGAGTCATCGATTGTTATTTCATATCCACCTTTTTCTTTACGAAAAATATTACTTATTTTACCTGTTATTGAAGCATTATAAACTGTATTATTACTTTTACTTCCATCAGGATAAATTTGTCCTCTTCCTCTATTACCACCAACATAAATTGGATATTTTAAAAAATGAGATTCTTTGTTAGTAGCTGGATCTGGAGAAAGAATTGGAAACACAATTTCACTATATTTTTTTCCTGGAACTGGACCTATTACTAAAATATTTTTTTTATCATTACTATAGGGTTGAAAAAAAAGATTACCAATTTTTTCTTTCATTTCAGGAGGAATTCGATCAGAAGGAGCTAGTTCAAATCCTTCTGGTAAAATAAGAACTGCTCCGACATTTAAAGAACCTTTTTTACCATTAGCAAGTACTTGTTTGATTTGCATATCATAAGGAATTTTAACAACTGCTTCAAACACTGTATTTGGTAAAACAGATTGTGGAACTTCAATATCAACCGGTTTTTTAGCTAAATGACAATTAGCACACACAATACGGCCAGTAGCTTCTCGTGGATTTTCATAACCTTGTTGTGCATAAATAGGAAAGGCTTCTGAAGCAGATGACCAAATTATTGTATTTAGAATAATAATTATGGAAATTGATCGAATAGCCCATTTTATAATCAAGTTATTAAAGTTTCTGTTTTGCATGATTCGATTATTTATTTCAAATAATTTTTACGAATAGTTTGATTAGTTAAACTACTCAATTTTACAAGATCTGCCATTATGGTAATAATAATAATAAATAAAAAATATTTTCTACTTTTAATATATATTTCTATATAATATGTAAATTGATATTACATCGTTTTATTTAACATAAACAAAAAAACCTAAAAAAATTGAATTTTTTATTCATTCATAGTATGATAAGTTGCTACAATGGAAGGCGATATACGATTTAAATGACGAAAAATCAAATATTTAAAGACTGTGTCTAAAATGACTGGAAATGTTGAAACAAAACACGAAATTACATGTTTATTATGAACAAATCCAAAATGTTCTAAACAAGAACTTATTACAATTTCCCAACCATGAGGAGAATGAAATCCAATACATAAATCAGTTAATAAAAGAATAAAAAAAGCTTTCATTGTATCACTTAAACTATAAAACAATTCTTGAGCCCAAGAATTTAAAATAACAAGACGTTCTTTTCCTAAAATAAATAAACCAATTAAAGTAATAAAACAAATAAGATCTGTTAACAAATGTAAAACAATTTGAATACTATCATTATTATAAATTTGAACTAATTCCATCGTTTGTTGGTGAATTTCTTTAGTCAAATCTTGAGATTGTATTTTGTTTGATGAATATATCATTACTTTATCTAACCAAAAAAGTTCTTCAATTTCTTGAAGTCTTTTTAAAGCTTTTTCTTCTTGAAACGAAGTCAGAAATATTTGAGATTGATAAATATTCCACCAACTTTGAATCCAAGCTTCTAAAAAACATTTTTGAAAAAAAATAGAAATTCCCAAAGGAATAAAAAATAAACATCCAATATATTGTAAAGAAGCCAATGCTTGATATTTTGCCAATCGAAATTCTTTTAATACAAGCGAACTTGATTTATTTGTTAACTCCGCTTTAAATCTAGAAAAAGTTCGTGTTATAGAACGTGGTACAAGACCTATTGATTCATAAGCTATATTTGTCAACCTAGAATTTTTCATTTGTAAAAAAGTAAAATTATTTTTTTCTTTTTTTTCTATAGAAAAAAAAGAAAAAAATAAATAATAACGTTTCCAAATTTCTAAATCATTTAGAGTAGCTTTAATCCAAGCTAGTTTTCTATTTATTTTTTTTTTATTTTTTTTTTTCAAAAAAAAATTTTGAAAAAACTGAATTAAACACAAACTAAATTTATATTCTAAAAGATTCCAATATATTTTAAAAACAGAATTATTTAATTCTGTATTTATATAAAAAAGAATAGATTGCCAAGAACGTTTTGATGAAAAAAGTATATTTTTATACAAAAAATAATCTTTTTTTATTTTTTGTATACGTTTACTGGCTTTATATGCTTTTTCTAGAAAATAATATGGAAGAGCAAAAATCTGATGAAAAATTTGCCAATAAATAAAATTTTTCTTCATAAAAACTATTTATAATTTGCTAAAAAAACAGCATATTTTTCTATTTTATACAATAAAGAAAAAAATTTAAATACCTTCAATAGAAACTTTTAAAAATCGAGCTAACTCAGCAGCTTTCTCTTCCATTTCTCTTAAGGTAAAATATTCTTCAACCCTACTTAAAGGTATATCTTGTTGACCTTTGATTTTTATATAAAGAACTCGACGAGACAAAAAACCTTCTTGAACTTCCATTCGTATTGCTTTAATATCTTTAATAAAAAATTGAATAAAAATACGACGATTTTTTCCAGGAAATCCCCAACGAAAAATAGAAAAAATTCCTTTTTTTTTATCAAATTTATTATAACCACTACCTACATTCCAAAAAATAGTACACCATAAGTAAAAACTAATAAATAAACCTGCAATACCATAAAAACACATTACAAGTCCTTGTGGAATAAATAAAATTTGTTCAGCCGATAAAAAAGGTATTAAATCTTTTTGTAGATAACTAGAAAATCCAACAAAAAAAAACCCTAATGCACCAAACAAAAGAACAAGCGCCCAACAAAAATTACTGATTCTTCGAGATCCTGTTATAAAATCTACTCGAATATGGTCCATTTGTGAATTCATAACAAAATAAATTCTCCTAAAAATAGTGAAATAATGTTGATAAAAAATATTTAGTATTTTTGAATAGAAAAATAATAAATATTTTATTAATAACAATGAATACTAGAGTTTCTTTTTTACTTTTTACAAATATATATAGAGTATATATAATATATAAAAATTGACATACATCATAACAATAATTTGTAAAAAGTAAAAAAGAAACTCTAGTATTCAATTAATTTATAAAATTTCATCTTGTTCAATATATATAAACAATGAAGCCATAGTAATAGCAGGAAAAATTAATCCAACTAAAGGAACAAAAATAGAAGGTAAATAAGAAGCTGTCATAAAAAAATACCTTAAAATAAAATAATAAAATAAAAAAATAAATATAATATATACTATATTTTATTTAAAACTAAACTAAATAAAAATTATATCTTATTTTAATAAATAATAATAATAAAATATTCTAATTTATTAAAAAATGAAATTATCTAAAAAAGATAATTTTTAGATAATTTACATGGAGCAGCACCATATAACTCAAAAATTTCACTTAAAACACCCTTTAAAAGATTTCGTGGAACAATTAAATCAAGTAAACCATGATCAAATAAGGATTCTGCAACTTGAAAACCATCCGGTATTTTTTGTCGTAAAGTTTGTTCAATAACTCTTTTACCTGCAAATGCAATGTAAGCTTTCGGTTCCGCAATAATAATATCACCTAACATACCAAAACTTGCAGTAACCCCTCCTGTTGTAGGATATGTAAGAATAGCTATATAGAGTAATTTTTTTTGTGCTTGATGAATTTGTAAAACCGAAGAAATTTTTGCCATTTGCATTAAACTTAATGTTCCTTCTTGCATACGTGCTCCACCAGAAGAACATACTATAATTAATGGTAATGATGCTCTAGTAGCGTATTCAATAAGACGAGTAATTTTTTCACCTACTACAGATCCCATACTGCCTCCCATAAATTGAAAATCCATAACTCCAAGTGCAATAGAAATACCGTTTAATTGACCTATTCCTGTTTGAATAGCATCAGTTAAACCAGTTCGTTTTTGATAAAAAGCAATTCTATTTTTATAAGAATCTTCATCAGAAAATTTAAGAACATCTCGAGCAGTCATATCTTCATCCATTGGATACCAAGTACCACGATCAATTAAAAGTTCAATTCTTTCTGTACTACTCATTTGCAAATGATATCCACATTCTTCACAAATTCTTTTATTTTGTCTTAAGAATCTAACATATAACATATTTTCACAATTATCACATCTAGTCCATAATCCTTTAGTAGTGTCAATTTTAATATATCTATCTTTTTCTCTTTCACTAAAAATATATCCTTTAGTAGCTTTTTCTATAAAAGCTCCAATTAATCCACCAAATCTTCGTTTATCTTCAAACCAATTCATTAAAGACATAAAAAAATCCTCTTTTTTTCAAAAAAATAAATTGATTAAAATTTTAAGATAATATATATATATATAGAAAATAAATAATATATATATATAGAAAATAAATAATATATATATAGAAAATAAATATGCAAAAATTGAAATTTAAGTAATTTAATAATAGAACAAATTTTTTTTTATACAATTTATACAAAATGATTAAAAATTATAAAAAGGGTTAGAAGGGATTCGAACCCTTGACTTCATGATTCGGAACCATGAGCTCTAATCCACTGAGCTACAAACCCATTTACAAATTTTGTCATTTTTCTTTTTTTATCTCAAATTTGAGATAAAAAAAGAAAAATGACAAAATTTGTAAAATGAAAGTATTCTAAAATATTTAGAATACTTTCATTTTACAAAGTATCAATAATATCAAATTCAAATTTAATTTCTTTCCAAACTTCACAAGCAGCAGCCAATTCAGGACTCCACTTAGCTGCTTCGCGAATAATTTCATTACCTTGACGAGCAAGATCACGACCTTCGTTACGTGCTTGTACACATGCTTCTAAAGCAACTCGGTTAGCAACTCCACCAGGTGCGTTACCCCAAGGATGTCCCAAAGTTCCACCACCAAATTGTAAAACAGAGTCATCTCCGAAAATTTCAGTTAAAGCAGGCATATGCCAAACATGAATTCCTCCGGATGCTACAGGCAAAACACCTGGTAAAGAAACCCAATCCTGTGTGAAATAAACACCACGACTTCTATCTTTTTCGATATAGTCATCACGAAGTAAATCTACGAAACCTAAAGTGACTTCACGGTCTCCTTCAAGTTTACCTACAACAGTACCACCGTGAACATGATCTCCACCAGATAAACGTAAAGCTTTAGCTAATACACGGAAATGCATACCATGATTTTTTTGTCTATCAATAACTGCATGCATTGCACGGTGAATGTGAAGAAGTAAACCATTGTCACGGCAATAATGAGCCAAACTAGTATTTGCAGTGAAACCACCAGTTAAGTAATCATGCATAACAATTGGTACACCTAACTCTCTAGCACATATTGCTCTTTTCATCATTTCTTCAGATGTACCTGCAGTAGCATTTAAGTAATGTCCTTTGATTTCTCCAGTTTCTGCTTGAGCTTTATAAAGAGCTTCTGCTACAAATAAGAAACGATCTCTCCAACGCATAAATGGTTGAGAATTTACGTTTTCATCATCTTTAGTAAAATCAAGTCCACCACGAAGACATTCATATACAGCTCTACCATAGTTTTTAGCAGATAAACCTAATTTTGGTTTGATAGTACATCCTAAGAAAGGACGACCATATTTATTTAATTTATCTCTTTCAACTTGAATACCATGAGGAGGACCTTGGAAAGTTTTTGTGTAAGCTGGAGGAATTCGTAAATCTTCAAGACGTAACGCTCTTAAAGCTTTAAATCCGAATACATTACCTACAATAGAAGTAAACAGATTTGTAACAGATCCTTCTTCAAACAAATCTAAAGGATAAGCTACATAAGCAATATATTGATTTTCTTCTCCAGCAACAGGTTCAATATCATAGCATCGACCTTTATAACGATCAAGGTTAGTAAGACCATCAGTCCAAACTGTAGTCCATGTACCAGTAGAAGATTCAGCAGCAACTGCTGCCCCTGCTTCTTCTGCTGGTACTCCAGGCTGAGGAGTCATTCTAAAGGCTGCCAAAATATCTGTATCCAAGGTAACATAATCCGGAGTGTAATAAGTTAATCGATAATCTTTAACACCAGCCTTAAATCCAACACCTGCTTTAGTCTCCGTTTGTGGTGACATAAGTCCCTCCCTACAAATCAAATAATATTCTTGCAAGGATGAGGTCTGCTCGATAAAAATTTTCTTCTAATTTTTATTTTCTATAGAAAATTTTTACTCAAATTTTTTTTAAGTAAAAACTTTTTCCAATAATAAAACATTATTATTGTATATTGTTTTTTATATGTAATGCAACCTAGTTGTTTTATTACTCAAACAATTTCATTCTTTTTTTAATTGATCTTAAAAAATTTTAAGTGTTTTCTTTCATTCTATAGACTTAACTTAAATAAAAAAACATAAAAAAAAATATATATATTTTTTTTATTTTTTATATTTATATATAATTATATAATATATATATATATATATATATATATAATTATAGTATATATTTATACTAAAAAATATTACTAGATAACAAATTAATTTTCTTATTAATTTGATTGTAATTAAGTATATTAATTAAGTATATTAATTTAATATTAAAATGTAATCTATCTATTTAATATTTAGAAAAATAAATACTATATTAATATTTTTCTAAATATTAATATTTAGAAAAAATATATATTAATTTTTTTATGAAAAAACATTAAAAAAACTTTAAATCTATATTTTATATTCTATATTTATATAAGGTAATTTTTTTCTTATTAATTGATTTATTTGATACAAAATATTTTTCATTACAACCTCATTATTAACTAATTTTTTTATTTTATGAAAACAAATTTTTTAGCTTTTGGTATGTCTAAACTTGTTGCTAAAAATATAGGAAGTATTACTCAAGTTATTGGTCCAGTATTAGATGTTGCCTTTCCTCCAGGTAAAATGCCTAATATTTATAATTCTTTAATTGTTAAAGATCAAAATTCAGCGGGTCAAGAAATTAATGTTACTTGTGAAGTTCAACAATTGTTAGGAAATAACAAAGTAAGAGCTGTTGCTATGAGTGCTACGGATGGTATGATGCGAGGAATGAAAGTTATTGATACCGGTGCTCCATTAAGTGTTCCTGTAGGAGAAGCAACTCTTGGACGCATTTTTAATGTTTTAGGAGAACCTGTAGATAATTTAGGACCTGTAGAAGTTACTACAACATTTCCTATTCATAGATCTGCTCCTGCTTTTACCCAATTAGATACAAAATTATCTATTTTTGAAACGGGAATTAAAGTAGTAGATCTTTTAGCTCCTTACCGTCGTGGAGGAAAAATTGGATTATTTGGAGGAGCTGGTGTAGGAAAAACAGTTCTTATTATGGAATTAATTAATAATATTGCTAAAGCACACGGAGGTGTTTCAGTATTTGGAGGAGTAGGAGAACGAACTCGTGAAGGAAATGATCTTTACATGGAAATGAAAGAATCTAAAGTAATAAATGAACAAAATATTTCCGAATCAAAGGTTGCTTTAGTTTATGGTCAAATGAATGAACCACCAGGTGCTCGTATGAGAGTCGGATTAACAGCATTAACTATGGCGGAATATTTTCGAGATGTTAATAAACAAGATGTACTTTTATTTATTGATAATATTTTTCGTTTTGTTCAAGCAGGGTCAGAAGTTTCTGCTTTATTAGGTAGAATGCCATCTGCTGTAGGATATCAACCAACTTTAAGTACAGAGATGGGAACTTTACAAGAAAGAATAACTTCTACAAAAGAAGGATCAATTACTTCTATTCAAGCTGTTTATGTACCTGCTGATGACTTAACAGATCCTGCACCCGCAACCACTTTTGCCCATTTAGATGCAACTACTGTATTATCAAGAGGATTAGCAGCTAAAGGAATTTATCCAGCAGTAGATCCTTTAGATTCAACTTCTACTATGCTACAACCTTGGATTGTAGGTGAAGAACATTATGAAACTGCACAAGGAGTAAAACAAACTTTACAACGATACAAAGAATTACAAGATATTATTGCTATTCTTGGTTTAGATGAATTATCTGAAGAAGATCGTTTAACTGTAGCAAGAGCACGCAAAATAGAAAGATTTTTATCACAACCTTTTTTTGTAGCAGAAGTTTTTACTGGTTCTCCAGGAAAATACGTAAGTCTTAAAGAAACTATAAAAGGGTTTCAAATGATTCTTTCTGGGGAATTAGATAGTCTTCCTGAACAAGCGTTTTATTTAGTAGGAAATATTGATGAAGTTACTGCAAAAGCAGCTACTTTACAAGTGGAGAGTTAAAAAATTATGCTAAATCTTCGTGTAATGGCCCCTAACCGAATTGTTTGGAATTCCGATATTCAAGAAATTATTTTATCAACGAATAGTGGACAAATTGGAATACTACCTAACCATGCTTCAATTCTAACTGCATTAGATATAGGAGTTGTAAAAATACGTATTGATGATCAATGGTCTACTATGGCATTAATGGGTGGCTTTGCTATGATAGATAATAACAATTTAACTATTTTGGTGAATGATGCTGAAAAAGCTAGTGAAATAGACTTTCAAGAAGCGCAAGAAACATTTCAAAAAGCTAAAACAACTTTAGACGAAGCAACTGGCAACAAAAAAAAAGAAATTGAAGCTCTATTCATTTTTAAAAGAGCTAAAGCAAGATTAGAAGCAATCAATGCAATGACATCAAAATAACTAAAATTATTTAATAATTAAAAATATTTATATTAGTATTTATATTAGATGCCATTTTTTATGGCATCTAATATAAAGTATAAAGGCATCTAAAATCATTTACCTACTATTGGATTTGAACCAATGACTCCCGCCGTATGAAAGCGACACTCTAACCACTGAGTTAAGTAGGTTATTATCATTTTAAATAATATAGTTTTATTATAACTATTTAATAACTTTTAATGCAAGATAAGCAAAAAAATTGAAAAAAACTTGAATAAAAAATAAAAAACTTGACAATAAGTAATAAAAAAGTGTATATAATCATATAATTAAGTAATGCTAATGTAAGTAGTTATTATTAAAGGGCTATAGCTCAGCGGTAGAGCGCCTCGTTTACACGTGCGCCAATGCTTATCAAAAATTGATCGATTTCTCGATTCACAAAAAATTTTGTCTAACTTTTGTGAAATATATATTATAGTGTCTTACTCTTTGATTTAATCTATGAGAAAAATAGCCTGACACAAAAAATTTCTATTATTTATTTGAAATTCTATTTTAGTTGATATGGTTAATTTTCTTTTTTAATGTCAGTACATGATTAGAGTTACGGGGAACTCAAGATATTCTTTTTTTGCTTTATGAAATTTTAAGGTGTATAAAATTTCATATTATTTTAGCAATAGAAACTCTTTATTGAGTAAATCCATGTAAACAAACAAACCTAAGTCAACATTTAATAATTTTTGAAAAACTTTGGGATTGTATTAAAATAATTAAATTTTTTTAATTTTAAACAAACGGAACTATCTTATTATTTTTTTTTGTTCAAAAAAAAGGATGGAAATTTACTAAATTAATTTTTAGTTAATAAACGAGCTCAATGCATAAAAATATGCATGTTGGGTTCTTAAAACAGTTAAAATTTAAAAGAAACTGTTTTACCGAGAATGTCTACGGTTCGAATCCGTATAGCCCTAATTTTGTTTTTATAAAATTAAAAAAATTGAAGTTTGTATTCATTAGTAAGTTTTTTTTAGAAATAAACAAAAAAATAAGTACAATCATAATAATTGATTAGTTTAAAAAATCAAATTATAAATCAATTTTATTAAAAATTTATAAATAAATAAAAAATAAATAAAATTTAATGTATATATTATTTTTTTAATGTATATATACATTTAATTTACTATCATGTTATTTTCAATCATTTATTAATATGAATATTTTCAAAGTAATATTTTAATAGTTAAAGTAATAAAGAGTAATAAAAAATAAAATGAAACTCTATTTTTATTTAAAGGAGGTTTTTTATGTTTTTACTTCAAAAATATGATTATTTTTTTGTATTTTTGTTGATAATTAGTTCTTTTTCTATAATAATTTTTTCTCTTTCAAAATGGATAGCACCTACAAAAAAAGGACCTGAGAAATTGACTAGTTATGAATCAGGTATAGAACCCATGGGAGAAGCTTGTATTCAATTCCAAATTCGATATTACATGTTTGCTTTAGTTTTTGTTATTTTTGATGTAGAAACAGTTTTTCTTTATCCTTGGGCTATGAGTTTTTATGATTTTGGTATATCATCTTTTATTGAAGCTTTAATCTTTATTTTAATTTTGATTATTGGTTTAGTATATGCATGGCGAAAAGGAGCATTAGAATGGTCTTAAATTTCAAATTTTTTACTTGTGAAAATACTTTAGAAGATAAATCTACTAATATACTTAGAAATTCTATAAAATCTTCTTTACTTAGTAAAACTCTTACAAATTCAATTATTTTAACAACTTTTAATGATTTTTCTAATTGGGCTCGACTTTCTAGCCTATGGCCCCTTCTTTATGGTACAAGTTGTTGTTTTATTGAATTTGCATCATTAATTGGTTCAAGGTTCGATTTTGATCGTTATGGTTTAGTACCTAGATCCAGCCCTAGACAATCTGATTTGATAATAACAGCTGGTACTGTAACTATGAAAATGGCTCCTTCTTTAGTTAGATTATATGAGCAAATGCCTGAACCAAAATATGTAATTGCAATGGGTGCATGTACTATTACTGGAGGCATGTTTAGTACCGATTCTTATACTACAGTTCGCGGAGTAGATAAATTAATTCCTGTTGATATTTATTTGCCTGGATGTCCGCCTAAACCAGAAGCTATCATAGATGCTATAATAAAACTTCGTAAAAAAATAGCTCAAGAAATATATGAAGAAAAAAAGACTTTTAAACAAGGAACAAGATTTTTTACTTTAAATCATAAATTAAAATTTTTTTCAAACGTGGGTACTCCAAAATTAACTTCATCAAACCAATTTTTTCAATATGAAACAACTTCTAATATTTTATTAGAAACATCCTTACCATTTAAAGAAAAAGAAAATATATATATATAAATCTTTTATTTTTACTAAAACTAAAAAAATCCAAAAAAATTGAAAATAATATGTTAAACATTTTAAAAAATAACAATACTAAAATACAAGGACGTGTATCTATTTGGTTAAGTAAACATAATTTAACGCATAGACCTTTGGGTTTTGATTATCAAGGAATAGAAACGTTACAAATTAGATCTGAAGACTGGCCTTCTTTAGCTGTTGCTTTATATGTTTATGGATTTAATTATCTTCGTTCCCAATGTGCATATGATTGTGAACCAGGAGGCTTATTAGCTAGTGTATATCATTTCACAAATGTAAACGATAACGCAGATCAACCTGAAGAAATATGTATAAAAATTTTTGTATTACGAAAAAACCCAAAAATTTCGTCTATTTTTTGGATCTGGAAAAGTGCTGATTTTCAAGAACGTGAATCTTACGATATGTTTGGAATTTTTTATGAAAATCACCCGCACCTAAAGCGTATTTTAATGCCTGATAGTTGGATAGGATGGCCTTTACGTAAAGATTATATTGTACCTGACTTTTATGAATTACAAGACGCTTATTAATTATAAATAAATAGATTTTTGTTAAATACATATCTTAAAAAAAAAAGATTTTGAAACCTTCTAATAAAACTAATAAAAAAAGAACTATTATAAATAGAAGGTTTCAAAGCTTTTTTTCTATATTTTAAATTAATATGCCAGAAACCAGATTTGAACTGGTGACACGAGGATTTTCAGTCCTCTGCTCTACCAACTGAGCTATCCCGGCAATTTTCATTTTTATTATTTTAACATAAAAAGAAAAAATGTGTCAACTTTTTTATTAAAATTGATTTGGGGGTAGAGGGACTTGAACCCTCACGGTCTTTAAAGCCAACGAATTTTCTTTTTACTACAATTTGCATTGTTGTTAAAATTAACTTGTAAAAACGGACTCTATCTTTATCCTCGTCTATATAATAATTTAAAAATGATCAAATTATTTTATTATTATTTTATTATTATTTAAGTAATTAGTACATTTATAACTAACTATTAGTACAAATTTTAATCCTTTTTTTCATTTTGAGAAAAATAAAATTTCGTTAGGATAGTTTTCTTTGAGTCTCTGCACCTATTTTGTTTTACACACACAAAATTTGGCTCAGAATTACCTAATCTTTATCTTTTTTTCACCCTAGGTTTCCCTGAATTTGAAAACAATCATTTAGTTGATTTCTCGACTAAAGCTCAATTAAATTAAGTCCGCAGCGTCTACCAATTTCGCCATACCCCCTTTACTTAATTATAATAAAAAAAGAAAAAACTTTCTTTTTTTACTATATTAAATTTCATTATAGTTTTTTTTTTTTTTTTATGCAATACAGAAAAAAGTAAAAAATTATAATGAAAAAAAAATAATTGCTTTTTTCAAATATTATCTATATAATATGTTGTTTTAAATAAACAATTATTATAAATATGAATTTATTATTATTTAATAATATTTAATTTTTAAGCCTGTTTAGCTCAGAGGTCAGAGCGTCGCACTTGTAATGCGATGGTCATCGGTTCGACTCCGATAGCGGGCTTTTTTTACATTTTTAAAAGAACAAAAAAAATTATGGCACAGTTATATAATTTTTATTTTAATTTTTTATTTGTTTGTTTACTTTCTTATGCTATAGTTTTTTAACTATGAAATAAAATCATTATTTAATGAAAAAAAAAGTTTCTAAAAATTCCAAAATTTTTAGAAAGCAATTTTTATATGTTTAATATTTTATATATTATTTTTTGCCATTTTTGTAATATCAAGGAGTTATTATGTCCCGTTATCGAGGACCTCGTGTAAAAATAATACGTCGTCTGGGGGCTTTACCAGGTTTAACTAATAAAACACTTAAATCAAAATCTGGTTATATTAATCAATCAACATCTAATAAAAAAGTTTCTCAGTATCGTATTCGTTTAGAAGAAAAACAAAAATTACGTTTTCATTATGGATTAACCGAAAGACAATTATTAAAATATGTACGTATTGCTAGAAAAGCAAAAGGTTCAACAGGTCAAGTGTTATTACAATTATTAGAAATGCGTTTAGATAATATTATTTTTCGGTTGGGTATGACTTCGACAATTCCAGGAGCAAGGCAATTAGTTAATCATCGACATATATTAATAAATAATAATACCATTGATATACCAAGTTATAATTGTAAACCTAAGGATGTTATTACTATAAAAGATCGATCAAAATCTCAATCAATAATTACAAAAAATTTAAATTCTTTTCAAAAACAAAAAATACCGAATCATTTAGCTTTTGATTTAATGCAAATTAAAGGAATAGTTAATCAAATTATTGATCGTGAATGGATTTCTTTAAAAATAAATGAGTTGTTAGTTGTAGAATATTATTCTCGCCAAGTTTAAAAAAACAAATGAAAAAATTGAATATTTATTAAATAAAAGTATTCTATTTAATAAATAAAAATAAAAATCCCGTTTTGATTTATTATCAAAGTAATCTTTTTATAGATACTTTGAAAAATGAATAAAATAAAAAAATTTTTTTTATTAAAAAACACATAAAAAATAAGTTGGGAAAGAGAGGGATTCGAACCCTCGGTAGACAAAAAGTCTACATAGCATTTCCAATGCTACGCCTTAAACCGCTCAACCATCTTTCCAAATAAGCATTTTTTATCATTGTAATAAAAAAACATATATTATAGCAATATTTTTAAATAAATCACTTGAATTAAAAAAAAAAATAGATTTCAATAAAAAACTTTTACATATACATATGTAAATTTTTCTTTCATACAAATATTGAAGAATTTTTTATGGATTTATTTTCAATAAAAAGAAAATAATTTTATTTGATAAATTTATAATTAAACTATGCCTAGATCTCAAAAAAATGATAATTTTATTGATAAAACTTTTACCATTATTGCTGATATTTTATTACGAATAATTCCAACAACTCAAAGAGAAAAAGAAGCATTTACATATTATAGAGATGGTGTGATTTGAATTTAAACCCAAGAATAATGTGGGACAACATTTTAAATAAATATTTATGATAAATACTTATGCTTAGTGAAGGTTATTTTGTTTGAATACCTTCTGTCGTATACCCTCGATTAATGTAGCCTTAAACATTAATTTATAGTGTTAAACATAAGGTTAAATTTATGTAAAAATTTTTTAGAAATTTTTTATAATTATACATATTAAGAAAGCTTTACATGTAGAAATTGACAATACAAAAACTTCGTTATTTCATTTTTGAATTAAATGAAAATATATGGTTGAGTAAACAAATTTCCATCTCATTTGTGTTTTGGGTATCTGTAAAACCATCGGAGATTGTCAAAAGAGCTAATTCTTATAAAATACAAAGCATTAAGAACAAAGAAATTGCAAAAAAAATTTGCAAAAAAGGATAGTTAGAAATTTTTGAATAAAGACACTAACCCTTAGAGTTTTTCATTTTGGTTGCAAAAAAATATTGTATTATTTTAAATAACCTTTTTTTATTTACACTATCTAAAGAGGAGCCGTATGAAGTTTAAATTTCATGTACGGTTTTGAAACGGAGTTTATTTTAAATAAAATTACAACCGTAACGAATGTCAGCTCAATCTGAAGGAGAATATGCGGAAGCTTTGCAAAATTATTATGAAGCTATGCGCTTAGAAATTGATCCTTATGACCGAAGTTATATACTTTATAATATAGGTCTTATTCATACAAGTAATGGAGAACATGCTAAAGCTTTAGAATATTATTTTCAAGCATTAGAACGAAACCCTTCTTTGCCGCAAGCTTTTAATAATATGGCTGTTATTTGCCATTACCGAGGAGAACAAGCAATTCAACAAGGAGATCCAGAAGCTTCAGAAACTTGGTTTGATCAAGCAGCTGAGTATTGGAAACAAGCTATATTACTTGCTCCAAGTAATTATATTGAAGCGTATAATTGGTTAAAAATGACAGGACGTTTTTAATAAAATTTTCAAAGTCTAGTATTTTTACTAGACTTTGAAAATTTTATTAAAAATTTATGGTCCATTAAGCACCTTAATTTTGTGTCATAATAAATTGGAAGACCTGCCTAGGTAATTTCTGTATAATAGTTGTTCCAGTTTTAAACTGAAAAAGAAATCCAAAAATTACAAAAATATGTATCTCTCAGAAATTTACTAATTATTGTTGGTAGGTTTTTCCTATGCCTCGTCTGAAGAGAGGAGAACCTCGATGACTATTCGTTCACCGGAACCAGAAGTCAAAATTGTGGTGGAAAAGGATCCTGTAAAAACCTCTTTTGAAAAATGGGCTAAACCTGGGCATTTTTCAAGGACTCTAGCTAAGGGTCCTAGTACTACCACTTGGATTTGGAATCTACATGCTGATGCTCATGATTTTGACAGCCATACTAATGATTTAGAAGAAATTTCTCGCAAGGTTTTTAGTGCTCATTTTGGGCAATTAGCCATAATCTTTATTTGGTTAAGCGGTATGTACTTTCATGGTGCCCGTTTTTCTAATTATGAAGCATGGTTAAGTGATCCTACTCACATTAAACCAAGTGCTCAAGTTGTTTGGCCTATAGTAGGTCAAGAAATTTTAAATGGCGATGTTGGTGGGGGTTTTCAAGGAATACAAATAACCTCTGGCTTTTTTCAACTTTGGCGAGCATCCGGAATAACCAGTGAATTACAACTTTATTGTACTGCAATCGGGGGATTAATTTTTGCCGCGTTAATGCTCTTTGCAGGGTGGTTTCATTATCATAAGGCTGCGCCAAAATTAGCTTGGTTTCAAGATGTTGAATCTATGTTAAATCATCATTTAGCAGGGTTGTTAGGCTTAGGGTCTCTTGGTTGGGCCGGACATCAAGTACATGTTTCTTTACCTATTAATCAGCTTTTAGATGCTGGAGTTGATCCAAAAGAAATACCTCTTCCTCATGAATTTATTTTAAATCGTGATATTTTAGCTGAACTTTATCCTAGTTTTGCAAAAGGATTAACTCCGTTTTTTACTTTAAATTGGTCAGAATATTCCGATTTTTTAACTTTTCGTGGAGGACTTAATCCAGTAACTGGAGGTTTATGGTTAACTGATACAGTACACCATCATTTAGCTATTGCAGTTCTTTTTTTAGTAGCTGGTCATATGTATAGAACTAATTGGGGTATTGGTCATAGTTTTAAAGAAATTTTAGAAGCTCATAAAGGTCCATTTACTGGAGAAGGTCATAAAGGTCTTTTTGAAATTTTAACGACTTCATGGCATGCTCAATTAGCACTGAATTTAGCTATGTTAGGCTCTTTAACTATAATTGTAGCTCATCACATGTATTCTATGCCTCCTTATCCATACTTAGCTACTGATTATGGTACTCAACTTTCTCTTTTTACACATCATATGTGGATTGGTGGATTTTTAATAGTTGGTGCTGCTGCCCATGCAGCTATTTTTATGGTAAGAGATTACGATCCAACTACTCAATACAACAATTTGTTAGATCGAGTTCTTCGACATCGTGATGCAATAATATCACATCTTAATTGGGTATGTATCTTTTTAGGATTTCATAGTTTTGGATTATATATTCATAATGATACTATGAGTGCTCTAGGACGTCCACAAGATATGTTTTCAGATACTGCTATTCAATTACAACCTGTTTTTGCTCAATGGATACAAAATACTCATGCTTTAGCACCAAACTTTACTGCTCCTAATGCTTCAGCAAGTACTAGTTTAACATGGGGCGGTGGTGATGTAATAGCAGTAGGTAGTAAAGTGGCTTTATTACCAATTCCACTAGGAACAGCAGATTTTTTAGTACATCATATTCATGCATTTACAATTCATGTAACTGTTTTAATTTTATTAAAAGGTGTTTTATTTGCTCGAAGTTCTCGTTTGATACCAGACAAAGCTAATCTTGGTTTTCGTTTTCCTTGTGATGGGCCTGGAAGAGGAGGAACTTGTCAAGTATCTGCATGGGATCATGTTTTCTTAGGTTTATTTTGGATGTATAATTCTATTTCTGTAGTTATTTTTCACTTTAGTTGGAAAATGCAATCCGATGTTTGGGGTACTATAAGTGAACAAGGAGTTGTAACTCATATTACTGGTGGAAATTTTGCACAAAGTGCTACTACTATTAATGGTTGGCTTCGTGACTTTTTATGGGCACAAGCTTCTCAAGTAATTCAATCTTATGGTTCTTCCTTATCTGCGTATGGTCTTTTATTTTTAGGTGCTCATTTTGTTTGGGCTTTTAGTTTAATGTTCTTATTTAGCGGTCGTGGATATTGGCAAGAACTTATTGAATCCATTGTTTGGGCTCACAACAAATTAAAAGTTGCTCCTGCTATCCAGCCTCGTGCCTTAAGTATTACACAAGGCCGTGCTGTAGGAGTAGCTCATTACCTTCTAGGTGGAATTGCCACAACATGGGCATTCTTTCTAGCAAGAATTATTGCAGTAGGATAATGGCTAAGGAGGATTTGAAAAGCATTATGGCATCAAGATTTCCAAAATTTAGCCAGGGCCTAGCTCAAGACCCAACTACTCGTCGTATTTGGTTTGGTATTGCTACCGCGCATGACTTTGAAAGTCATGATGATATGACTGAAGAGCGTCTTTATCAAAAAATTTTTGCTTCTCATTTTGGTCAATTAGCTATAATTTTTTTATGGACTTCTGGTAATTTATTTCATGTTGCTTGGCAGGGTAATTTTGAAAAATGGGGGCAAGATCCTTTGCATGTCAGACCAATCGCTCATGCAATTTGGGATCCTCACTTTGGTCAACCAGCTGTTGAAGCTTTTACTCGAGGAGGAGCTTCTGGACCAGTCAATATAGCATATTCGGGTGTATATCAATGGTGGTACACAATTGGTTTAAGAACTAATCAAGATCTTTATAATGGAGCTCTTTTTTTAGTTATTCTTTCTTCTCTTTCATTAATAGCAGGTTGGCTACATTTACAACCTAAATGGAAACCTAAAGTATCTTGGTTTAAAAATGCTGAATCTCGTTTAAATCATCATTTATCAGGACTTTTTGGTGTAAGTTCATTAGCTTGGACAGGTCACCTAGTTCATGTAGCAATTCCAGAATCTAGAGGCGAACATGTAAGATGGGATAATTTCTTAACAAAATTACCACATCCTGAAGGATTAGGACCTTTTTTTGCAGGACAATGGAATGTTTATGCTCAAAATGTAGATTCAAGTAATCATGCTTTTGGGACCTCTGAAGGAGCTGGAACAGCTATTTTAACTTTTATTGGTGGATTCCATCCACAAACACAAAGTTTATGGCTTACTGATATCGCTCATCATCATTTAGCTATTGCAGTTGTTTTTATTATAGCTGGTCATATGTATAGAACTAATTTTGGAATTGGTCATAGTATTAGAGAAATTCTTGAAACCCATACTCCTCCAGGAGGACGTTTAGGTCGAGGACATAAAGGTCTTTATGATACTATTAACAACTCTCTTCATTTTCAATTAGGTCTTGCTTTAGCATCTTTAGGAGTTATTACTTCGTTAGTAGCTCAACATATGTATTCTTTACCTCCTTATGCATTTCTTGCACAAGATTTTACAACTCAAGCTGCATTATATACTCATCATCAATATATTGCTGGTTTTATTATGACAGGTGCTTTTGCTCATGGAGCTATTTTCTTTATTAGAGATTATAATCCTGAGCAAAATAAAGATAATGTCTTAGCTAGAATGTTAGAACATAAAGAAGCAATAATATCACATTTAAGTTGGGCTAGTTTATTTCTAGGATTTCATACTTTAGGTCTTTATGTTCATAATGATGTTATGCTTGCTTTTGGTACTCCTGAAAAACAAATTTTGATTGAACCAATTTTTGCTCAATGGATACAATCTACTCATGGTAAAGCTTTATATGGTTTTGATGTACTTTTATCATCAACAAATAATCCAGCTTTTAATTCTGGTCAAAGTCTCTGGTTGCCTGGTTGGTTGGATGCTGTAAATAATAAGAGTAATTCACTTTTCTTAACTATTGGTCCTGGAGACTTTCTAGTACATCATGCTATTGCTTTAGGCTTACATACCACTACATTAATTTTAGTTAAAGGTGCTTTAGATGCTCGAGGATCCAAATTAATGCCAGATAAAAAAGAATTTGGTTATAGTTTTCCTTGTGATGGCCCTGGACGTGGTGGTACTTGTGATATTTCTGCATGGGACGCTTTCTATTTAGCAGTTTTTTGGATGTTAAATACTATTGGATGGGTTACTTTTTATTGGCATTGGAAACACATTACATTATGGCAAGGAAATGTAGCTCAATTTAACGAATCTTCTACATATTTAATGGGCTGGCTAAGAGATTACTTATGGTTAAATTCTTCACAATTGATTAATGGATATAATCCTTTTGGTATGAATAGTCTTTCTGTTTGGGCGTGGATGTTTTTATTTGGTCATCTAGTTTGGGCTATTGGATTTATGTTTCTTATATCATGGCGTGGATATTGGCAAGAACTTATTGAAACTTTAGCTTGGGCTCATGAACGAACTCCTTTAGCTAATTTAGTTCGTTGGAAAGACAAACCAGTTGCTCTTTCTATTGTTCAAGCAAGATTAGTTGGATTAGCTCATTTTTCTGTAGGTTATATATTTACTTATGCTGCTTTTTTAATTGCTTCTACATCTGGTAAATTTGGTTAAATAATAGTTGTTATTAAATTTCCAATTTTTAATAAAAGTATTATTTAATAAAAATTGAACGAAAAAGAATATTTTATTAATTAATTAATTATTTATGGCAAAAAAAAGTCTTATTCAAAGAGAGAAAAAAAGACAAAATTTAGAAAAAAAATATAAAACGTTACGTAATTCTTTAAAAAAAAAAATTATGGAAACTTTATCATTAGATGAAAAATGGAAATTTCAAAAAAAATTACAATCTTTACCACGTAATAGTGCTCCTACTCGCCTTCATCGTCGTTGTTTTTTAACTGGAAGACCGAAAGCAAATTATCGCGATTTTGGTTTATCTAGACATTTACTTCGTGAAATGGCTCATGCATGTTTATTGCCTGGAGTCACGAAATCTAGTTGGTAAAATTTTATGGTAACCCCCTACTCCTGAGTCGGGGGTTACCATAAAAGACCTTGCTTAATTCATTTTGAATACAGTATATTCTTTTGTCGCTTATAACGCGGAGTAGAGCAGTCTGGTAGCTCGCAAGGCTCATAACCTTGAGGTCACAGGTTCGAATCCTGTCTCCGCCAAAAAAATTAACTATTTTTACGAATTTTTTTGTTTTTTAACTTTTTATTTCTTTTATTTCTATTGGCGGGTAGCGGGAATCGAACCCGCATATCCTCCTTGGCAAGGAGGAATTTTACCATTAAACTATACCCGCATATATATATATATATATATATACATACATATTATTATTATAATATATTAATATATATATATTTTTTTTTTTATGTAATTTTTTTTATTAAACCTCCTTGGAAACATTTTTTTGATCTAAAGCACTTGTTTCAAGTGCGTTTGGAATTTATAATATAATGTAAACCAAGGAAGGTTTCAATTTGTAAATTCAAAATTATTCTAAAATTTTAAGATATAAATGAATTAAGAATACCGACTAAAAAAACTAATCCAATCCATAAGGAAGCACCTGAAAAAACAACATTTTTGTTACTTGACCAACCTTCAGGAGAAGCTAATACTACTGGAACACCAATCACTAGGAGAAATGAAATAGCAATTAGTGCAAACACAGCCAATTGAAAAGCTATAGTCATAGTTGTGATTCTCCAAGTTTTTAATAAATATAAAATTTATACCATCAAATCCTGTTTTTGTAAAATTATCAATTAATAACTTACAATTTAAAATACTTTATAAAAAAACAATCAAGAAGAAATTCTAAAAATTATAATGAATACTAACTGTAGGAGAGATGGCCGAGTGGTTTATGGCGTCGGTCTTGAAAACCGATATAGTTTTTACGATTATCGAGGGTTCGAATCCCTCTCTCTCCTTTATTAATTTAAAAAAATAGCTAATTAAATTAACTAAAAAAAACAAGTAAAAAAACATTTTTTTTTATGTTTTTTTTACTTGTTTTTTTTTAGTTAATAATTAGTTAAGAGGTGTCATAGAAAGAACTGGTTCAAAATCACGATCAATTCCTTTTTCAAACCCAGCTGCCGCAGCACGTGCTCTTCCAGCATGCCATAAGTGACCTACAAAGAAAAAGAAACCTAAAACGAAATGAGATGTTGATAACCAACTTCTAGGAGAAACATAATTTACTGCATTAATTTCTGTTGCTACTCCACCTACAGAATTTAATGATCCTAACGGAGCATGAGTCATATATTCTGCAGAGCGTCGTTCTTGCCAAGGTTGTATATCTTTTTTTAATTTACTTAGATCTAACCCATTTGGACCTCGTAATGGTTCTAACCAAGGAGCACGAAGATCCCAAAAACGCATTGTTTCTCCACCAAAAATAATTTCTCCAGTAGGAGAACGCATAATATATTTTCCTAAACCAGTAGGTCCTTGAGCTGAACCTACATTAGCTCCAAGGCGTTGATCTCTAACTAAAAAAGTAAAAGCTTGAGCTTGAGAAGCTTCTGGACCAGTAGGTCCATAAAATTCACTAGGATAAGCTGTATTATTGAACCAAACAAAACAACAAGCAATAAAACCAAAAACAGAAATAGCACCTAAACTATAAGATAAGTATGCTTCTCCAGACCATACCAAAGCACGACGAGCCCAGGCAAAAGGTTTCGTTAATATGTGCCAGATTCCCCCAAAAATACAAATAGAACCTAACCATACATGTCCGCCAATGATATCTTCTAAATTATCTACACTAACAATCCAACCTTCTCCACCAAAAGGTGATTTAAGCAAATAACCAAATATGACACTTGGGCTAAGGGTTAAATTTGTAATTTTTCTTACATCCCCACCACCAGGAGCCCACGTATCATAAATACCTCCAAAATATAAAGCTTTAAAAACTAAAAGAAAAGCACCAGCACCTAATAAAATTAAATGAATACCCAAAATAGTAGTCATTTTATTTTTATCTTTCCAAACATAACCAAAAAAAGGAAAAGATTCTTCTAATGTTTCTGGTCCAATAAGTGCATGATAAATACCACCAAAGCCTAATACTGCAGAAGATATTAAATGAAGAACTCCAGACACAAAGTATGGAAAAGTATCTACAATTTCTCCACCAGGTCCTACTCCCCAACCTAAAGTAGCTAAATGAGGAAGTAGTATTAATCCTTGTTCATACATAGGTTTTTCTGGTACAAAATGAGCAACTTCAAATAAATTCATTGCTCCAGCCCAAAAAACAATTAACCCAGCATGAGCTACATGAGCTCCAAGTAACTTTCCAGATAAATTAATAAGTCTAGCATTACCCGCCCACCAAGCAAACCCTGTGGTTTCTTGATCACGACCACCTAAAGCTAAAGTTCCATTAAAGAGCGTTTCCACGTGGTAGAACCTCCTCTGGGAATACAAGATTTTCATGAGGCTGATCTTGAGCTGCCATCCAAGCTCTAATACCTTCATTCAATAAAATATTTTTTGTATAAAAAGTTTCAAATTCTGGATCTTCTGCTGCACGAATTTCTTGAGAAACAAAATCATAAGCACGTAAATTTAAAGCTAAACCTACAACTCCAATTGCACTCATCCATAATCCAGTTACTGGCACAAATAACATAAAAAAATGTAACCAACGTTTGTTAGAAAAAGCAACACCAAAAATTTGAGACCAAAAACGATTCGCAGTAACCATGGAATATGTTTCTTCAGATTGAGTTGGGTTAAAAGCACGAAATGTGTTTGCACCATCACCATCTTCAAATAAAGTATTTTCAACAGTAGCACCATGAATTGCACATAAAAGAGCAGCGCCTAAAACTCCAGCAACACCCATCATATGAAACGGGTTTAAAGTCCAGTTATGAAACCCTTGAAAAAAAAGAATAAATCTAAAAATCGCAGCTACACCAAAACTAGGCGCAAAAAACCAACCCGATTGGCCTAAAGGATAAATAAGAAAAACAGATACAAAAACGGCAATAGGACCAGAAAATGCAATTGCGTTATAAGGACGTAATTGAACAGATCGAGCAAGTTCAAATTGTCGTAACATAAAACCTATTAAACCAAATGCACCATGAAGAGCTACAAAAGTCCATAAACCACCTAATTGACACCAACGAGTAAAATCACCTTGTGCTTCAGGTCCCCATAACAATAGTAAAGAATGAGCTAAACTATTTGCTGGAGTAGAAACAGCGGCAGTTAAAAAATTACAACCTTCTAAATATGAACTAGCCAATCCATGAGTATACCACGAAGTTACAAAGGTTGTACCTGTAAACCATCCACCTAAAGCAAAATATGCGCAAGGAAAAAGCAATAGACCAGACCAACCTACAAATACAAAACGGTCTCTCCTTAGCCAGTCATCCATGCTATCAAATAAACCCTTTGGTTCTTTGGAAGACTTTCCAATGGCTATAGTCATAATGATTCTCCTAGTAAGTTACTTCAACCATTTTTAAGTACCTAAAAAAATTTTTTAAAAATCCCTTTTAATTTCAATTGATATTATATTTTATAAAATCTATTTGAATTAAAAAGTAGGTAAACTTTTCTTTTCTCTGTAATAATTTTTTTATGTTTCTTTTATTTCAAATTCATTATCTAATAGTTTTTTTTCCATTGTATAAAAGTGTATAAAAGAAAACCTATTAACTTTCAAAATTTACTAATTTATTTTATCATAGTAAAGAGAAAGTTGAAAGTTCCAAATTTTTTTTTGACAAAAAAGTAAATAATGTTTTATTAAAAAAAACTAGAATACTAAAATTCTATTTTATAATGACATTTTAAGTTATCAAGTTAATTCAAATTTTCATTATTTGACTTTTCTAAAATATAAAAAAAGCCCTTTATCAGATTTGAACCGATGACTTACGCCCTACCATGGCGTTACTCTACCACTGAGTTAAAAGGGCAATAAGAAAAAACTATTTTTTGCTTTTATAAATACAACATATTGTGTAACAAAAATGATAAAATTGTCAACTTAATTAAAAAAAACTAAGTTGACAATAATATATATAACATATATATAACATATTTTTTTTTCTTTTTTTTACTTAATACATTTTTACTTAATACAAAAGTATTAATATAAAATTATATATATATTTATATATAATATAAAAAAACTAAATTCTAATAAAATAAGCAAAAAAAATTAATTATTAACATTTTTTAAATTTGTTAATATAGGATATGCTCTTAAAAAAACTTGAAATCTAGGTTTTATATAAAGTGTTTGCATAAAAGATTGAATATGCAAATTTCGAAAAGATTGATAACCTATTGGAATTGTTAAATTCCATAAAAAAGAAGTTACAAAAAGATCGAGCTGAACAAAAGTTCTTTTATAAATTATTGTTTTAATTTGAACTGGTGTTGCTTCTAAATCAATTTCAGATTTTATACAAAATTCATAAGGTCTTAAAAAAAATCGATATTTATTTATTGATCGATTAGCAAATATCTTAACCCAGATAGGATCAAAAGCAAATTTTTTTAAGTTTTTTGGAGTTTTTGATGGTATATTTTTTAAAGTAATTGATTCATTTAACTTTGGAATTTCTATAAGTAATCCTAAAAAAATACCAACAAAAAAATTAATGGGTTGATCATACAAATTTTTTGGTTTTCCTTGTTGTAACAGACGACCTTCTTTTAAAATAACTATTTCATCAGCCATTGAAATGGCTTCTTTTTGGTCATGAGTAACCATAATAGTTGTAATTTTGTTATCTTGCAAATAACGTTTTAACCATTTACTTAAATGTCTTCGCAATTCTCCATCTAATGCACCAAAAGGTTCATCTAATAAAAGAAAATCCGGTTGAATTGCTAAACTTCTTGCAAGAGCAACACGTTGTTTTTGTCCTCCTGAAAGTTGGGCAGGATATTCAAAAGAAATATCTGCAATTCGTAAACAATTTAATAAATCATTGACCTTATTTGTTATTTTTTGAGAAGAAAATCCTCGTAATCGAAGTCCAAATGAAATATTTTCATAAACAGTCATATGTTTAAAAAGTGCATAATGTTGAAAAACAAAACTCATTCTTCTATATTGTGTAGAAACATTAGTCATATCTATACCATGTAACCAAATGTTTCCATAATCACAATTGTCAAGACCTGCAACAATTCGTAATAAACTAGATTTTCCCGAACCAGAAGGACCTAAAAGTGCGATTAAAGAAAATTTAGGCACATATAAACTAACTCGATCTAAAATTATTAAACTACCTAGTGATTTAGACACTTTATAAATCAAAATACTCATATAGCTTACTCCTATCTTCAAACAATTTTGACCAATATTGACCAATATTTATATAAAAAATATTTTATTTCAATTTAATATCTATTTTTAAATTAAATATGTTTATAACAAAAAAAAATGAATAATATTGAATTTGATATAAATTTCTTTTTTCTTTTAGAAAAAAATTTTTTATTCTAAAATTTTACTCTAAAAAACTATTGACAGTAAATCATATATTGAGTAAGATAAGATTAAGGAATAAAGCCCCTATCGTCTAGTGGCCTAGGACACCTCTCTTTCAAGGAGGCGACGGGGATTCGAATTCCCCTGGGGGTAATCAAAAAATCCTTCAACTAATTAATAAATGTTTGTACTTTGTTTTTTTCAGGTAGAAAACATATTTCTATCTGGGTCGATGCTCGAGTGGTTAATGGGGACGGACTGTAAATCCGCTGGCAATGCCTACGCTGGTTCAAATCCAGCTCGACCCAAAATTAACTATAGAGAAAAAAAAATTAACTATAGAGAAAAAAAAATTAACTATAGAGAAAAAAAATTCAAAAATTTTTTTTTGACTTTGACAATGTAATAAAAATGACAAAACTAATAATATAACAAATTTTTTTTATGTAATGGGATTGTAGTTCAATTGGTTAGAGTACCGCCCTGTCAAGACGGAAGTTGCGGGTTCGAGCCCCGTCAATCCCGGCTTTCCAAATAGAAAAAATTAAAATTTTTTTATTAAAAAGATAATTAATAAATTTATTTTTTTATTTTTAATCTGTATATCAATCATAAAAAAAATTTTTCTTTTTTTTATGGTTGATATACAGATTAAATAGTTTTTTTATTTTTTTGTTTTATAAATAATATTTTCTATTTCATTTTCAAAAAGCCAACCTTTTTTTAGTAAAATTTTGGTCATTTGCTTTAATAATTTTTGATTATCCGTAAAAAAATGTAATAAATATTTATAACTTTCTAAAAGTGTTGTATAAATAAAAGAATCGTTTAATAACAAACTATTTAGTTTAAGCCATTTTTGTCGATGATTTAATAATTCAAAACGAAAAAACTTTTCCGGAGAATTTTCAATTAACCAACGTTGGTATAAATAAACAGGAGTAAAAATTTGAGGGCGTTTTAATTGAATACCAATATGTTCAATACGTTTTAATGTATCAATATTTTGTTCTTCATGAATAGGGAGTTGATTCCACCATCGAATAGATAATTTACTAATTAAATCTTTATTATATCCACGACAAAGAAAAAATTGTTTAATTTTTTGACTTGAACGGGATCTTTCTCGTTCTCTTCGAGCTCCATAAGTAACATAAAGCCTTCTCAATATTTCTTCATCTACAAAAAATTCTCGCCGTGAAAAAACAAAATGACGAATTTGAAAAAATAAACCTATCGGATCCCAAAGAATTCGTTTTCCAATAAATAATCGAGGTTTATTATATAATTGATATTCCATTGGAAATTGTGCTGATAATTGAAAAAAACCTAAAATTTCAAATTGTTCTTCTAATAAGATTTCTTCAAATTGAGATTCTAATTCTTGTACATTTCTTCTTCGTATTCTAGGTAAAATTCTTTCATAAAGAAGTTGTTCTTTTTTTTTCTTTTCTATAAATTGTCCATAATTATTTTTTTTTTGTAAATTAGCGGAAAAAAGATATTCTTTTCTTTTAGAAAATCCAAATTGATAAGAAAACTCAAAATCATTTGGTCTTTTAATCCAATCAAATAAATGACTTCGAAAAAAACTCAAACGCCAAAACCTAGGTGACCAAAAAGTATTTTTAAATTCATAAATTTTTTTTTTATTACAAATTATTTGTTGAGAAAATGATGATTTATTTTGTAAATCATTTTGAGTATAAATAAATTTTTTATTTGTTATGGCAAAAATTCCATTTTGCATAATATTTAAAGAGTTTTTTGTTGGAAATTCAATTTTTTTATTTTTTTTATAATTAACAAAATTATTTTGACATATTTCTAACCATGGAAATTCAGAAAAAAAACTTTCTAAAATACTAAATGCTAAAGTAAAATCATTTTCAACTAATTTATCAATAGGAAGTGAATTTTCTTCTTTTTTTTCTATTAAAAGCCAAGAATCTTGAGCAGCTGTTCCAGCTAAACATCCTAAAATATGAGTTAAAATTGTTAATTCTTTTATGATTGATTCATCAAGAGATGATTCTAAATACCATTTAGATAAATAATAAAATTTTTTTTTCCATAAAAAATTACCAATATTTACAAGATTCATACTACAATATTTAATTAAAATATTTTGTATAATAGTTTTTCCTAATTTATAAATAACTATTTTTAATATTTTTTCAAATTTTAGTTTATTATTTGTATAAGTTAGACCAAAAATTTGTCTATGAAAAGCGAATTTTAAAGTATTACTGTCAATAAATGACTTATTTTTTGTAATACTTATTAATAAAACTTCATTTGTCAGTGCTGCTAAATCTCTTAAATTATAACCCATTGTTCGTGAACCGAATTCATTTAAAAAAAACAAATTTTTTTTGAATTGAAAATTTTTTTTTTTTAAAAGAAGAGGAAATTGTTTTTTTCTTTGAGATATATTAAATAATCGAACATTAATTATTTTATCTAACCTGTTTGGAGAAATTAAAGCTGGATCTACTTTTTTAGGCAGATGAGTTGACCCAATAAGAATTATATTGTATTTTTTCGTTTTACTCAAATCTGTTTGAAAATATTTTAATAAAATACCAAGTAAAAACGTTGGATCTGATTCAACATTTTGAGTTAAACGATTTACATTTAATTGATGAACATTTTGAACCCATATTATACAGGGTGACATTTTTTTTGCAAAATCTAAAGTAAGATTTAGCCGGCGTAGACTTTCAATTAAAATACTCATCCAACTTTCTGTTATAACATCAGGTTTATTATATAAAAGTTTGTTTATGGAAATTTTAAATAAAGGAACATAAGATTCTGCTGCTAAATTTTTAATTAAATAAGATCTTCCAGTTTCTATTGGACCTATTAATAAAATTCCTTTTGAATAAGATAATCCAAATTGCAATGGAACTGGTGTATTTTGAAAGCTCAACTCAAATTTTTTTGTTTGCCATAATGTTTGTGAAGAAAAAATTTTTTGCCAAAAAGCAAAAACAATCCATTTATTTGCTAAATCCAATGGGTTATTCATTAAATTTTTTTGAAAAAATTCAGCTAAGTATTGAAAATATAAAAGTCCTTGTTGATTTGTTATCTGATAACCAAAATAAGAATTAAAAAATTGTATATTAGAATTAGATTCTAATTTATAGTTTTTTATTTTGTTATATGTTATTAAAGATTGAACTAATAATTTCCGTTTTCTACGAGATAAATCTAAACTTTGATTATTAATTAACCATTTCGTTAAATTTTTTTTTGTTAATAAATAAAATTGAATATTTGTAATATAATGTGCTAAATTTTGAAAAAAATAAGTTAATAAATTTTCTGTTTTATTTAACAATCGCGTTTTATTGCGACGGATTAACTTAGTAAAGTAAAAACTTCGGGACGGGTCTGTTAAATATTGAATTATTTCAAATTTTTTCCATAAATAAAAAAAATCAGAACCTATAAAAACAGAAAAAGTTTTTTGACAATATAAAAAAATAAATGCAACTAAACTAAAAATAACCCAATGTAGATTATTATAATTATTGATTAAAAGAAAATCAGACCATACAAAATTAAAAAAATGATTTTTTCTATAATTTATTTCATTAAAAAAACGTAAATTCCATTTCAAAATTGAATTATTAAAAGATAAAGTTTTTAAAGAAATTTTTATTCCTATTATTTTATTATTTTTACTTATTAAATAGTCAAAAAAATCTTTAACTTGAAAAAACCCTTCTTGAATAATTTGTAATAATATGTATATATTATATTCCCACCATTCCAACGTAAAAAACCAGGAATTATAAAGTTTCAAAAAAATTTTTTTAGAAAAAAAATTTATTGTTTTTATTTTGTTTTTTTTAGAAAAAAAAGTTGTATTATTATTTTTTTTTTCTATTTTGTTATGATTTTTATAGTTTAATTTTTTTGAATAAAAAATAAATTCATCAATCCACTTCAAGATTTTGTAATTGTTATTATTGAAATTGTTTAATAATTTAAAAAAAAATATTTTGTAATAAGGTTTAAAATCAATATGATTTATATTTGGCTGTAATGTTTTTTGAATAAAAAGTTTGAATTTTTTTTTTCTTAATGAAGTTCTTTCAAAAACATATTGATCATTCAAAAAAATTTCAAACTTTTTTTCTTTTTGTTTAAAAAAATGAAAACTGAAAACATTTGAAAAATTATATAATTTAGTAGGAATCCAATAATTTTTTAATTTCAAAAAATCCGAAAAAAACAAAATTTTTGTTTTATCAAAAATTTTATATGAATTTTTTACTAATAAAACATTAGATAATTTAGATTGAACAAAGAAATTCTTATTTTTTTTTTTTAAAAAAATTATTTCGTTAATAAATAAATCACTTTTTTTATATTTCAAAAAAATTTTTAATAATCGTAAATATAATAAATTGAAATCGTTAGAATTTTTATTTTCTAAATAAAAAAGAAATCGATTATTATAATTTAATTGAGCATTTTGTAAAAAATCTACAAAAGTTAAAAAGTTTTTTTTTTCAAAAAAAGTTTGTAATAATTGCTTATTTTCTTTATTTTCTACAGAATTAAACAAAATTTCTTTATTTTTGTATATTTTATAATGAAGAAATTTTTTAAAAAATTTCAATAGAAATTCATTATTCATTTCAAATTTAAACAGCTCTCGAACAAAAGCATTAAAATCTTTATCATTAAAACAAAAGTTAGTTGTTAAATTTTCATTAATAAAATAAGGAATTTTAGAAAATTTGATTTTATTAAAATTTGGATTATTAGACTTAAAAAAAAGAGAAAACCAATTTAAAATATTTTGAATTTTTTTTAAATTGAACTGAAATTCTTTCAAATTCTCAAAATTGATTATAATTGTATTACAAGATTTTTTATTTCGATAAAAAGCTTCTAAAACAATTTTTTTTGAAAAATAAAAAAATTGAATATTTTTTTTATTAAAATAAATCTTAGTATATTCAATATTAGAAATAAATAAATTATTTGCAACTTTTTTCCAAGTTATTAAATTTTTATTTATTAAATTTTTTTTTATTAAATCATTATTTTCTAAATAATATTTTTTCAATAAATTAGTCAATTTTCGACTTGAATTATTAAAATTTATAATTTTTTTATTTTGACTAAATTGAATTTGATATTTTATTTTATTTAATATAATAAAAAAATTAGTTTCTAATAATGTTTTTTTATTTATATTTTTTTTTAATTTTTTGGTACTTTGTAAAATTTGACTTTTAATTTTATATTTAGCATTTTCATTAAATTTTTTTTTATAAACTTTATTCAAAATTTGAATTGATACATTTAATGTTTCATTTCTCTTTTTTAATCTTTTTTTTAAAATAACAAATTTTAAAAAGATATTCAATTTTTTATATTTGTAAAATATAAAATAAAACAAATAAACAAATTTTGAAAATAAAGTATTTTTTTTTCTTAAATAATTGTCTTGTTGAATTATTTTGTATGTAGGATTTAATAAAAAGGAACAATTTAACAAAAAATTTTCTGAATAATTTTTTGTTTTCCATAAATTTTGAAGTCTAAAACTATCAGAATTTTTCCTTTTGTTTAAATTCAATTCTTTTAATTTTTTATTTTTTAAATTTTTTTTTAAATAAAATTGATTATCAATTTCATTTATTGATAATATCTCAAAAAAAGCGTAACAAATTGATTTTGGAAAATTGTTTATTCGTGTTTTATTTTCTTTTGAAAAAATCTTAGTTATAAGATACTTATTATTTTTTTTTATTGAATTTTTTAATAAAAATTTAGAAAAAAAAATCTCATTTTTTCGTTTTGAAAATAAAGCAGATTGATTTGAAATACTTGAATAAATTATTAGTGATTTTATAAAAGGTTTATTATTTATATAAAAATTTTTTTTTATCCAGTCAAACAAAAAATTATTTGAATCAAAAAAACAATAAGTATTCAAATTAAAAACAGAATTCAATTTTTTATAATAAATTTGATTTGAAAAAGATTTAGTTATTTTTTTATTAGATTTTTTTCTTTCATATAAAATATATTTAGAAAATTTATATATATAATCTGAATAAAAATCTTCTACGTTCAAAAAAAATTCAAAATGATTTAATTTATTAAATTCATTAAAATCTTTTAATGAATTTTTTTGCTTTAAATTCAAATAATTATTTTTATATAATTGCCAAACAGTAAATTCAATATAATTATGAAAATAAAAATTTCCTTTATTTTTTAGTAAAAAATAAGATTCAACGAGTTTTTTCTCTGATTCATCAAAATTTTGTAAGTTTTGAAATATTTTTTTGCCAAATATGTCTAAATAAGCAAATTTTTCAAAAAAATTTAGTTGAATTTGTAAATTTTTATTTTTTTGTTTAGATAAAAATTCAACTTCAAATAAAAGTTTTTCACAAAAAGCCAAAAAAACTTCAAACCCAATACTATTTTTATATGAAAAATAATTCTTTTTTTTTTTATTATTTAATTGGTTTAAAAAAAGTGAATAAAAATAGTATTCCCAACTGTTATTTTGATTAAGTTTATGATTAAAATAAAATTCAAAAAAATCCTTTAAATCATCTATATTTTTTTTTTCTAATAAAACTTTGATTTTAGACAAAGATTCTTCAGATATTTTCCAATTAGAATTTATTTGTTCTAAAACTAAAAATTTCCACGAATGTAGGTTTAATTTTTCTTTTCTTTTTAGAACGTCACAAAATTCATTTAAATTCAAAAAAGAAGTTTTATACCATTTTTTTTCTTTTTGAAAAGAGAAAAAATTATGTAAAAAAATATCAAATTTTGTATTCAAAAAGTGAAAGTTATTTTTACATATACTTCTATCATTTTTTTTGTAAAAATTTTGTTTTTGAATTTTTCTCAAATCAAAATTTTGTTGTTTAACAATAGTTTTATTATTTAATATATAGAAAAAAAAAGGTAATGTAAAAAAAACTAAAATATTAAGTAAAAAAGTTTTTTTTTGGTTGGAATTATATAAACCACGAAAAACCAATGAAGTCAGAATTTGAAAATCAAATAAATTGATAATATGTCGTTTTTTGAAAAAAAGCGCAATAAATAATCTGATTAAACTCCATTGTGTCCATGGATTTTGTAAATTTTTAATTTTTTGTATTTCATCTAAATATAAATTTTTATATAAAGACTTTTTTTTCGGTAATTTTTGTTTCATTTTTTTACAACAGTTACATAAGACTTTACTAATAAATACTACTAAATATATTTTTATAAAAATTTTTAATAAATACTTTTTAAATGAAAAATAATTTATTTATATATATATTTTCCTAATATATATTTTCCTATATATATAAAACACAATATATAAATATATATTTTACTTCATATTTTAGATTTTTATTATTTACATAAATAATATTATTTATATAAATTATGAAAATAAAATAAAAATTAAATATTTTATGTCATCCTCATTATAATGACATAAACAAAGGCTTACGTCAACTAACAAAATGAAAAACCAATTTTTTTTTAATTGGGCGAACGACGGGAATTGAACCCGCGCATAGAGGATCCACAATCCACTGCCTTAATCCACTTGGCTACGTCCGCCCTTTCTATTCTTTTTTTTCCATTAAAAAAAAATAATGACCTTTGAGATTTGAAATCTCAAAGGTCATTATTTTTTAGTTTTTTCCTTCTTTAAAAATTTTGAATTTTTAAATTTATGACTAAAAAAAAGAATAAAAAAAAATTTTTATTTATTTTTTTTTAAGCCTTTTAAGCAAGGATATTAACCGTTTACAGCAGGAGCTTCAACAGCAGCTAAGTCTAGAGGGAAATTGTGAGCGTTACGTTCATGCATAACTTCCATACCAAGGTTAGCACGGTTGATAATATCAGCCCAAGTGTTAATTACACGACCTTGACTGTCAACTACAGATTGGTTAAAGTTAAAACCATTTAAGTTGAAAGCCATAGTGCTGATACCTAAAGCAGTAAACCAAATACCTACAACAGGCCAAGCAGCCAAGAAGAAGTGTAAAGAACGAGAGTTGTTAAAGCTTGCGTATTGGAAGATTAATCTACCAAAGTAACCATGAGCAGCTACAATGTTGTAAGTTTCTTGTTCTTGACCAAATTTGTAACCTGCGTTAGCAGACTCATTCTCAGTAGTTTCTCGGATTAAACTAGAAGTTACCAAAGAACCATGCATAGCGCTGAATAGAGAACCGCCGAATACACCAGCTACACCCAACATATGGAATGGGTGCATAAGGATGTTGTGCTCAGCTTGGAATACAATCATGAAATTGAAAGTACCAGAGATACCTAAAGGCATACCGTCAGAGAAACTTCCTTGACCAATAGGGTAAATCAAGAAAACTGCAGTAGCAGCAGCAACAGGAGCTGAATATGCAACAGCAATCCAAGGACGCATACCTAAACGGTAGCTAAGTTCCCATTCACGACCCATGTAGCAAGCTACACCAAGTAAGAAATGAAGAACGATAAGTTCGTAAGGACCACCGTTGTATAACCATTCATCAACAGAAGCAGCTTCCCAAATAGGGTAGAAATGTAAACCGATAGCTGCAGAAGTAGGGATAATAGCACCAGAAATGATGTTATTTCCGTAAAGAAGAGAACCAGATACAGGTTCACGGATACCGTCAATATCTACAGGAGGAGCTGCAATAAAAGCAATAATGAATACTGAAGTTGCTGTTAATAAAGTAGGAATCATCAATACACCGAACCATCCAATGTATAAACGGTTTTCAGTGCTAGTAACCCAATCGCAGAAGCGACCCCAAATGCTTGCGCTTTCGCGTCTTTCTAAAGTAGCTGTCATAGTAAAACTTGGTTTTTAAAGTAATTAAGAGTTTCCCAAATATTTAAACTTGTTAACTTATAGTATTACACATTACATATGATTATGTCAACTAATATTCAAATATTTCAAAAAATTTTTAAATAGTTTTCAAAAAAAATAAATTAATTTTATTCAATTAAAGAAAATGGGTTGCCCGGGGCTCGAACCCGGAACTCGTCGGATGAAGTAGATGAATAATTTCCTTTTCAACAAAAATGAAATCATCTCTTCCCAAACCGTACTTGCAATTTTTACTGCATACGGCTTTCTCTATGTTTTTTTATTCTTTTAATAATTTTAATTTTTGTAATAAATTTGCTAAATAATTTACTTGAATAATATTTAAGTACCAAAAATTTCTTTTGTAAGGATTTGTTTGCCAAAAATTTAAAGAAATTAATTTTGTTTTTTTTAAAAATATCGAGTTTGTTAAGAAATTTGAACCATATTTTTTCCAAACAGTACGTATTGTACTTTTATGTTTACATGCTAAAGTTTTAGCACAAGAAAATCGAAAAATATATTGTAATTGATATAAACTTTTTTTATTAAAACATCCACTATAATAACTAAAAATATTTTTGATTATTTGATAAAATCGTTCAAAAATTTCATTATCTGGTAATGTTGTCCAAGATAATTTACAAAGTGGACGTCCTAAAACATCACAAAATTTTTCTTTAGTTAAAATTCTAATTAAAGGTACAATAGGAATAATACTATAAAATTCTTTTTGAATTAAATTAACGTTTGTAAAATAATTTTTTAATTGAATTTGAATTATAAAAACTGGATTTCGAATACGAAATAGATATCCTAAAAAAAAAAATGAATTTTTAGATAAGTTTTTAACTAAAATTCTCGAAGGTTTAAACCAAACATTAAAATATTTCTGCCAAAAAAGAAGAAAAAAATCTTTCCAATTTTCCAAAATGAAAATATTATTGTCATTTAAAGTTATAATTAAATTATTTTGATATCGTATATAATGAATTGAACTTATTTTTTTTAAAATATTTTTTTCAATTAATTTTTTTGATATTTTTAATATATGGTTGATTTTTTTAATAGAATTTGTTTCATCAATAAAATTCCAAAGAACAACTGATTCGAATTTGTAAAATTTCTCCCATATATTATTTAAGAGATATTCAAATTCATAAATATAAAAATTCCATAAAAAACAAAAAAACTGATTTTTTTTCGAATTCAAAAAAGTTTCTATATTGAAAACATTTAAACTTTTATTTTTATGAAGAAGAATTCGTAAAAAATGCAAAAAAGAAATATCTTTAATATGTCGACTAAAAATTCGAATTAAAATTTCTGGATGAAAAAAATAAGGTATTGTAATATCTAAAAAACTAGTTGAGTTATCAATTCTATGTTCCATAAAAGAAAATATAGAATGAATAGATTGATAAGTATTCATTTTCTTTTTTTTTTTTAAAAAAAAATTTGATTGAAGTAAGAAAAGAGAATCAAAAATAAGAACTATAACTTCTTTTATATTTGCAAAATTATTTTTTTTAGAAAAAATAAATAAAAAATCAAATTGACGTATTTTTTTTATCAGTCGTTTTATTTTTAAAAAATTAAAATGATTTTTTAAAAATAAAAAATTTTTATAATTTGCTTTATTTATAAAACGATTATATGCAATTCCGTAAAAATTTTCTTGAAAAAAGAATATATATATCAATTGTTTATTCCAACAACTTTTTTTTTTTTTTCAATAGTAGACAAAACTTTGACTATAGTTTTCATTTTATTATTTTTTTTTAAATATAAAAGAATAAATACATAGTACAATCTTTTAAACAAAAAAAGATTATTTTAAAAATAATCTTTTGAATTGATTGTTCTTCTGACTTAATAAATAAAAATTTTATATTAATCAGCATACTGTTCATTTTCAGACACATTTTTGAAAGTATTTAGGATTCATTTTTGGTAAAAAATCTAAAAAAAATTATAGGAATTTTTATCTTTCTCATATATTGACTGTTTAAAAATCTTTTAACAACTTTTTAAATAAAGAGAATATTTCAAAATTTTGAAACAGAAGCTGGTTCTTCTTTTACCTATGATTTAAGCAATTTAGCTTTATCCATTAACTTTAATTGACTTATCAAATTTTTCATTACATTTCAGTTTAATTAAAAAATTAATGAAAAATTTTAACGACATGCTATTTTTTCTATAAAGTTTCCTTTTAAGGTTAGTCGTAGTTTTATAAACCTTGTCAACGGTATTGATGAGTTTTGCATTTCATCTAAATGTGTAAAAATCCAAGTCGCACTTAAAAGCCGAGTACTCTACCATTGAGTTAGCAACCCTAAAATAAAAATTGAATTTAAAAAAAAACATTAACACAATTATATGTATGTGAATTAGTATTGTCAATTCTATTTTAAATGAAAAAATTCTTTAATAGAAAAAACATTAAATTCAGTTTTTCATTTAAATTTCAAATAATAATAAAAAATGAAAATTTATTTATTTTTTTTGAGTTTTTATCCATTTAAAAAAAAATGAAAAAATATTCAAAAAATTTATATTATTTGTTTTTGGAATAAAAAAAACTAAATAAATATATAAAAAAAAGAAAAAAAATGGATAATAAAAAAACAATTGTACAAAATAAAAAAATTGATTCATAAAAATTTCCTAAAATTTCAGTCTTTTTATTGTTTTTTGATTTAAAAATAATTATTGAAATTATTTTTAAATCAAAAAACTTTTTTTAAATTAATTTTGTTAAAGTAAAGAAAAAAAATGTTTATGCACTTAAATGTTCTTTAGCTGCATACATAACTTCAACAGTTATTTTTGTAATGTTATTTTGTCGTGCAAATTTTTCAGTGTTTCGTTTTATTTTTCCTCTAACAAATCCTGGTATTTTATTTAACTCTAATTGACTTTCAGAATTCCAAGTTAAATCTGTATCTGTAGATAAAGATTTAGTAATAACTTCTTTAGTATCATGACCACCAAAAATCTCTAAAAGATGATCTTCCATTCCTAAAGTAAAAGAATTATAAACTAAATCTGCTATTTGATTAGTACCTTCATAACCTAAAAAAGGTCGATAACCTAAAGGAAAATTTTGAATATGAACTGGTGAAGAAATAACTCCACAGGGAATATCAAGACGTTTACCAATATGACGTTCCATTTGAGTGCCAAAAATAGCAGAAGGTTCAACACGAGCAATCATATCACCGACTTTTGTATGATCATCAGTAATAAGTATTTCATCGCAAAAATTTTGAACTTGTTCTCTAAACCATTCTTCGTCGTGTTTACAATAAGTTCCAGTACAACTAACACGAATTCCCATTTCACAAGCAAGAATTTTGGTAATTGAAGCAGCATGTGTTGCATCACCAAAAACAACTGCTTTCTTTCCTGTTAGATTCTGACAATCTATCGATCTTGAAAACCAAGCAGCTTGAGAAATAAATCTAGTTTGTTCGTTAATATAAGGTTCAAAATCAAAATGTTTTTTTAGTAAAATAGGAGACCATATATTTATTTGTTTTTGTATTTGTCGAATACAATTAGCTATATCTACAACTCCCATAGGTGTTGTAGAGATATACGGCATTCCGAATTCTTTTTGTAAATATAAAGCTGTCATTAGCCCTACTTCACGATAAGGTACCAAATTAAACCAAGCTTTTGGTAATTCGTGAAGATTTTCTACGAAACCTCCTTCAGGAATTATTTGATTAATTATAATTCCTAAATCTTGTAGTAAACGTTTTAATTCACGACAATCATGTTGATTATGAAAACCTAATGTAAATATACCAATAATATTGGCTGATGGTTTGTCTGTTAAAGATATATTTAAATTTCCTTGTCTACGAGCTTTTTCTAAATAATAACGTACTACTTGTTCTAATGTTCTATCAGCAGCTTGAAGTTCATTAACTCGATAATGATTTACATCTGCAAGAATTACATCAGAATCAGAACTCATAGAAGCTCTATCTACAAAATTTTGTAAATCTTCTTGTAAAATACTAGAAGTACAAGTAGGAGTTAATACAATTAAATCTGGTCGTTCTTGTTTATCTTTTCGAGTAATATTATCAACTACTTTTTCTTGAGATCCGCGAGCTAATACGTGACGATCCACAATACTAGCAGTTACAGGAGTAAAATCTCTTTCTCGTTCTAACATAGAACGCATAACATTAAAATAATCATCTCCTAATGGAGCATGCATAATAGCATGTACATTTTTAAAAGAACTAGCTACTCGGAGAGTTCCAATATGAGCAGGACCAGCATACATCCAATAAGCTAATTTCATAAATTAAATTCTCTTTACTTTCAATAATCTATTTTTATATTTTATAACATAGAAAAATCCCTTGCCATATTTATCTTATTGTCATAATATAAATAAAAAAAACAATATAAATAGATTATTTATTTTTTTTTAGTAATTTTTGTAAAATAAAAAAATGAAAAAAAATTAGTACAAAATCTGGGACGGAAGGATTCGAACCTCCGAATAACAGGACCAAAACCCGCTGCCTTACCGCTTGGCGACGCCCCATATCTATTTGATTCTAATAAATCACAATTTTTTTCTTTTTGTCAATCTATTTATTAAAAAGAAAAAAATTATAACCTCTTTAAAGCTAAAAGAACTTGTAGTAAGATGTACCTAAGAGTTTATGCTATTTATATTAAGTTTTTTTATCTTCTATTTCACTTTTGTAATAATATTTATTGGAGAACTAAAAATTTAGTTATGTTTAATATTTATTTAGAAAATACGTTTTATTTAAATGGTATCACTTTTGCTAAATTACCTGAAGCTTATGCAATTTTTGATCCAATTGTAGATGTAATGCCAATTATACCTTTGTTCTTTTTTCTTTTAGCTTTTGTATGGCAAGCTTCTGTAAGTTTTCGATAAATTATCATTTTTAAGTTTTTTTGTAATTTAAGTTTATAAAGCGGATGTTTAAAATATATATAAAAGCATCCGCTTTATATTGTATAAAATTGAAATAATTATTTTAAATTGTAGAAAGCTTTTTTTTTCATTTTCTTTTAAAAAAACTTTGTTTAATTAATTTGTTTAATGCATAGGATTTAACGTATAGGATTTAACGTATAGGAAAGGAAAGTAATTGATTGTAACAATTTTTAAAATAACTTTAATATAAGCAATTAGGCTACCAAGAATTCAAATATCTTTTTCTTTATTGAAATTTTATTCTATTCTATTTCTAGTAATGATCCTGGAGATTATGTCATGCTTACTCTTAAGCTGTTTGTTTATACAGTGGTTATCTTTTTTGTTTCTCTTTTTGTTTTTGGATTTTTATCTAATGATCCAGGACGTAATCCTGGACGTAAAGAGTAAAAAATTCAAAATTTTAAATTTTAGTGGAGAGAGAGGGATTCGAACCCTCGGTACAAAAAGCTTGTACAACGGATTAGCAATCCGCCGCTTTCGTCCACTCGGCCATCTCTCCTAATATTTTTTCGTTAAAAAAAATGATATATGATATATAAATATATATATATATATATATTTATATATCATATATATATAGTATACTTTAATTAGTATAGTTTGATTATACTATAAAAAAAAGATTTATTTCAATCTTTATTTAAATCATTTCTTTTTATTGAAAAAAATTTAATTGAATAATTGATAACATATTGATAACATATATACTATAATTATATATATATATATATATAATTATAGTATATAAAATTTATTCTTAAATTATTATGAATAATAAATTAAATTAGATTTTGTAAAATAAAAGTATTTTTATTAATAAAAAAAAACCTAGCCAATATTCAATAACTGGCCGGGGGGGGGGTTTATTTAAATTTGAATAATTTAAATTATTTATTGATATAACTCTTTTCCTAATCTTAAAGCTAAAATACTAGCTATAAATACACTTAAAAGAATTACAATAATTTGACTATCTGAAATTGAGGTCATTTTTTTTCTCCTTAATTTTAATCATAAAAAAACAGAAAAAAATATATATAATACAATTAGCAATTAATTCAAAATTATATATATATTTTTTTTTTAATATATAATTTTGAATAAAAAAAAATCATCTTGTTATTATTGTACTGATCTCAGTTTGTTATCGCTATACATTTTTTTATTAACTTAAATAAAAATAAAAAAGCTTTTTGTAAAAAATTTCGAATTGTAAAAAAAAGAGAGGTTAAACCAGAATGAATTTAGAAGTTATTGCACAGCTTACTGTTCTGGCTTTAATAGTTGTATCAGGGCCATTAGTTATTGCTTTATTAGCAGCTCGTAAAGGTAATTTATAATTTTTTTTTATTTTCATCTCCGGAAATAATATAGATTTTTCAAAAAACTTCATTCCGGAGATGGAATGAGATAATAGAAGAAAAATCCTAAATATATATATATATAATATATATGTAGCGGGTATAGTTTAGTGGTAAAAGTGTGATTCGTAAAAAAAAGGTTAAAGGATCATAATTTAATTTTTTTTTATCACTTTATTTCTTAGTAAATTTATTAATTTTATTAATGTTAATGCGATATTAATAAAAGCATTATTCCTTTTTTTCTTTTTACTAAAAAAGCGGAATATTTAAAAAATTTTATTTTTTAATTTGCTAAAAATCTATGGATAGAAATCAAAAACAAATTTTTTCATCATAACTAAATCTTCAATTCTAAAAAATTCAAAATTTTGATGCAAAAATAGTTATTCTTTAAATAACTTTAGTTTGCTAAAGTTATTAACATTAAAAAAAATAACTTGGTGAAAAAAATTTTCCTAAAGATTAAACGTAAATAGAAATAAAGAACGAAGTAATTAGAAAGTTTTTATTTTAAATTTTTAAATATATTTTTTTGATCTTTCTAAAAGGATCATCTAATAAAGTAAAGTGTTTTCCTATTTGAATAGAAAAAAAACTGATATAGATGTTATGAAATTTTTGAAGTAATTCAAAGTTTTTATAAAGGAGCCGAATGAAAGAAAACTTTCATGTTCGGTTTTGAATTAGAGGCATTTGATTAAAAAGTGTCGACTATAACCCTTAGCCTTCCAAGCTAATGATGCGGGTTCGATTCCCGCTACCCGCTTTTTCTTCTAAAAAAAGAATTTGAAATGAAAAACGTAAAAAAGGATTTAATCCTTTTTTACGTTTTTCATTTCAAATTCTTTTTTTAAGCGTCCATCGTCTAAAGGATAGGACAGAGGTTTTCTAAACCTCCAGTATAGGTTCGAATCCTATTGGACGTAATTTTATAAAATAAATAAATTCATTTTAGATTTAAATAGAAATTTCGTTATTTTTTATTTTTCTTCTTGAAATAAGAAAAGTTCAATATGTTCTGTAATTGCTTCTTTTAAAAGATTTTCCGCTTGCTCGGTAAAAACCTTAGTAGAACGAATAATTTCCGTAAATTGTGGTTTATTAGTTACTAAATATTCACGTAATTGAATTAAAAATTTTTTAACTTGCCCTATTTCTAATACATCTAAATAACCATTAACCCCAGTATAAATAGTAGCTATTTGTTCTTCTACACTAAGAGGTGCCGATTGAGATTGTTTAAGTAATTCACGTAATCTTTGACCTCTTGCTAATTGATTTTGAGTAGCTTTATCAAGATCAGAAGCGAATTGAGCAAAAGCTTCCAACTCTGCAAATTGAGCTAATTCTAATTTTAATTTACCAGCTACTTGTTTCATAGCTTTAATTTGTGCAGCAGAACCAACTCTTGATACAGAAATACCTACATTAATTGCTGGGCGAATTCCTGCATTAAATAAATCAGCTGATAAAAAGATTTGTCCATCTGTAATAGAAATAACATTTGTTGGAATATAAGCTGAAACATCGCCAGCTTGGGTTTCAACAATAGGTAAAGCAGTCATACTACCTTCACCTAGGTTAGAGCTTAATTTAGCTGCTCTTTCTAAAAGACGTGAATGTAAATAAAAAACATCTCCAGGATAAGCTTCTCGACCTGGTGGTCTTCTTAATAAAAGAGACATTTGTCTATAGGCTTGAGCTTGTTTAGAAAGATCATCATAAATAATAAGAGTATGTTGTTTACGATACATAAAATATTCAGCTAAAGTAGCTCCAGTGTAAGGAGCAAGATATTGTAATGTAGCAGGAGAATTTGCAGTTTCAGCAACTACAATTGTATATTCTAATGCACCACGTTCTTCCAAAGTATTAACTACTTGAGCAACAGAAGAAGCTTTTTGACCAATAGCTACATAAACACATATTACATTTTGACCTTTTTGATTTAAAATAGTATCAATAGCTACCGCCGTTTTTCCTGTTTGTCGATCTCCAATAATTAATTCTCGTTGACCACGTCCAATAGGAATCATAGAATCAATAGCAATAAGTCCTGTTTGCATAGGTTCATAAACAGAACGTCTAGATATAATACCTGGAGCTGGAGATTCAATTAGTCTAAATTCAGATGCTGGAATTTGCCCTTTTCCATCAATAGGCTGAGCTAGTGCATTTACAACACGGCCTAAATAAGAATCACTAACAGGTATTTGAGCAATTTTTCCTGTTGCTTTTACAGAACTACCTTCTTGTATAGTTAATCCATCTCCCATTAAAACAGCACCAACATTGTCTGATTCTAAATTTAAAGCAATTCCTACTGTACCATCTTCAAATTCGACTAATTCACCTGCCATAACTTTATCAAGACCATAAATACGAGCAATACCATCTCCTACTTGAAGTACCGTTCCAATATTTATAATTTTAACTTCTTGAGTATATTCTGCGATTTGTTTACGGATAATACTGCTAATTTCATCAGGTCGAATATTTACCATTAGCTTTTTTTAATTAATAAAAAAAATAAAACTGATGAAAGTTACTCAATTGTACTTTCCATGGCTCTAAGTAGGCCAATATGATAATCAATCATACATAAATGTAATTCACTGTTTAAACGACTTTTTAATGTTTCTAAAGCTCGCTCTAATGCCAAACGAGAAACTTGTTGTCGAACTTGTTCAATTGCTCTTTGTTTTTCAAAACGAATTGTAGCGTTTTTAGAATCTTCTAACCGTTTAGAATCGTCATCAGCCGCATTAATTAAATCTTGTTTTTCTTTTTCCATTTGAGATAATCCATTTATTCGAATATCATCTGCTTTTAATTTTGCTTGTTGCAAACGAGTTCGAGCTTGATTAAGTTTATCCGTAGCTTCTTTATATCGTTCTTCAGCATCTTGAATAGTATTTAGAATGGTCTGTTTACGATTTTTTAATAAATTACTTAATGAAAGTAGATTATTTCTATCTTTTTTTCTAATCTCTTCCCAAACCGAACATGAATTTTTTAATTCATTCGGCTTTCTTGTTCAGTTTATTACAAATAAAGTTTTTATTATTTTTTAATTGAACTTATCTTCTTTATTTATTTTTCTTTTTTTATGTAAAATAATTGTTGATGATTCTTTTGACAAAAATATTCAAAATTGTCAGCAAGATTGTTTTTTGTAAATTATAAATTGTAAATTAGGTCGTCAATTCAGCACGTAAAAAAAAATTTTAATTTTAAAAAGAAGATTTAAAAAATGGAATAAATTATATATTTATTCAATCTTATAATTTAATTGATATGAGTGTTATATATCAAAAATATCTTCAACCATGTTTTTTTTCTTTTCATGGTGGGATAAAGAAAATCCCAAGTGTGCTTAAACTTCAAGCAGTTTAGCTTTAACCATTTTTTTTTCCCTTATCAAAATTTAGTTTTTGATTTTACGAAATGCTATTGTTCTTTTGAGCTTTTTAACCAAAAGTTATTCGTTGGGATTAGATACTTTTTTATCTAAGTATTATTGGATAATTCCAATTTTGTATTAAAATAATCAACCCGCACACACTCCCTTTCCAAAATAAACTAAAAATCCAATTACTACACCTAAATTGATTAAATTTGTTTCTAACAAATTTGTATTTAATCCAAAACTTCCAGCTATGGTCCAAAAATTTGAGGAAATAACAAAATCAGTCTCATTTTCCATACTATCCTCGTTTTTTCATATTATATTATATATTTTTGTGGAGTTTTTTGTTTACTCAACACTTTTTTCATTGTCAAACTTGTATTTAAAGGAATTTTTTTGAACAAAAAATTCCTTTAAATAATATGTTATTAATTTTTCTTTTATTAATAAAAGAAAAATTAATAACATATTATTTATTCAAATTTTGAAATAATAATTTGAAATTATTAAACAAAAGGATTTGCAAATAAAAGTGCTAAAGCTACAACTAACCCATAAATAGTTAAAGCTTCCATAAAAGCTAAACTTAGAAGTAAAGTACCTCGAATTTTACCTTCTGCTTCAGGTTGTCTTGCAATACCTTCTACAGCTTGACCTGCTGCAGTGCCTTGACCAATTCCAGGTCCAATAGAAGCTAGGCCTACAGCTAATCCAGCAGCAATAACAGAAGCAGCAGAAATCAAGGGGTTCATGATAATCTCCTTTAACTAAATTTGCAAAAAAGATTTGATTTAAAATCTATTAAGCTTCGTTGCTTACTAAAATTTTTATAAAAATATTTTAATTAAAGCAGTTAATAACTCAAAATGTCTCTTTTTAAAGTGATAGTATCACTAAATTTTTTATAAAATTTCAAATAAGAAACTTTTTTTTTAACAAAAAAATGCAATATCAAAATACTAACAAAAAAATTTTGTTGGTATGTTAATAGTTATAAAAATCTCAAAATAATGAAAAAAATATATATATTTTTTTTGAAATATCTAACTCTATATTATAAAATTCAAAATGAAATGAAAACAATCATATTATATAAATTTTTTTTTCATAATTATTTTCATGTATAAAAAAAAGTATTAATGATGACCTTCCATAGATTCTCCTATATAAGCTGCTGCAAGTGTAGCAAAAATTAAAGCTTGAATAGCACTAGTAAATAGTCCTAAAAACATCATAGGTATAGGAATTACTAAAGGTACTAAAGAAATAAGCACAGCAACAACTAGTTCATCAGCTAAAATATTACCAAAAAGCCGAAAACTTAGCGATAAAGGTTTAGTAAAATCTTCTAAAATATTTATTGGTAAAAGTACTGGTGTTGGTTGAATATATTTACCAAAATAACTTAATCCTTTTTTATGAAGACCTGCATAAAAATATGCTACAGATGTAAGTAAAGCTAATGCAACAGTAGTATTAATATCATTTGTTGGTGCAGCAAGTTCGCCGTTTGGTAATTCAAAAACTCGCCAAGGAAAAAGAGCACCTGACCAATTGGATACAAAAATAAATAAAAACATAGTTCCTATAAAAGGGACCCAAGGACGATATTCTTCTTCTCCTATTTGTGTTCTAGTTAAATCACGAATAAATTCTAAAACATATTCTACGAAATTTTGTCCACCCAGTGGAATTGTTTGTAAATTTCGAGTGGCTAAAATAGCCAAAGTTAATAAAATAGCAATTACAATCCAGGAAGTTATAAGTACTTGTGCATGAACTTGAAAACTACCTAATTGCCAATAAAAATGTTGACCTACTTCGACATTTGATGTTTCGTAAAAATGATTAAAAGTGCTAGCCATTTTTGTAGTATTATACATATTACTCCTTCTAAAAATAAAATAAAAATCCTAAAAGATCATTTTTTGTACACGAATAAAGAAAAAAGATTTGTTCTTATTTTAATCTATTTTTTTATTAGAAAATAGTAATGATTTTTTACGTTTTTTAATATTAATTTTTGATTAAATTATAACGTCCTTCACAAATTGCTAATGTTAATTTGTTTAAAATCCATCTAATAGATGCTCTAGCATCATCATTAGCAGGAATTGGTATGTCTGTCATATCTGGATCACAATCTGTATCAACTAAACAAATTGTAGGAATTCCTAAAGTAATGCATTCTTGAATAGCTGTAAATTCTTTTTGTTGATCAATAATGATAACAATGTCAGGTAAACTTGTCATATATTTAATACCACCTAGATACTTTTGTAAATGATCTAATTGTCTTTTTAAATTTGCTGCTTCTTTTTTAGGAAGACGATTTAGTGTTCCTGTTTTTTTTTTTTTTTCTAAATCTTGAAATTTTTGAAGACGGGTTTCTATAGTTGACCAATTAGTTAACATACCCCCAAGCCATTTTTGGTTTACATAATGACATCTAGCTTTTAAAGCAGATGATTCAATTAAATCAGCTGCTTGATATTTTGTTCCTACTATTAAAAATTGTTTTCCTTTACTTGCTGCATTTGCGACTAAATCACAAGCTTCAGATAAAAATCGAGCTGTTTGAGTAAGATTTATAATATGAATACCTTTTCTTTCTGTAAAAATATAAGGTGCCATTTTTGGATTCCATTTCCTAGCTTGATGACCAAAGTGAACACCTGCTTCCATCATTTCTTCCAAATGAATATTCCAAGATTTTTGTTTCATTTTTTTATTTAATAATATTATATTAAAGTGTATATAAAATAAGTTTTAACTATAGAGGATTCAATAAATAATTCAATTTTTTTTTACTAGAAAAATTTATTTTTTTAATACATTATGAATAATTTCTATATGAGGAAAAATAGAAAATGTGTTTTTATATAAAAACACATTTTCTATTTTTTTAGTAAAAAATTCTTTTTTTTTTTTTAAATAGATTTCTTTTTTTTTTTCTAAAGTAATTTGCCAAATAACTTCTTGTGACCCTGTTCCAGTGGGAACTATTCCACCAAGAATAACATTTTCTTTTAAACCTTTTAACCAATCAATTCGCCCTTTTAAAGCAGCCTTTGCTAAAACTCGTGTAGTTTCTTGAAAACTAGCTTCAGAAATAAAACTTTGAGTGTTTAAAGAAGCTTTGGTTATTCCTAATAATATTGGTTTATAAGGAACTGCTTCTTCTAAAGCACGATTCATTCTTTGTACTCTCGAAAATTCAATAAGTTCTCCAGGTAAAAAAACATTGGTCATTCCATCTTCCAAAGTTACAACTTTAGAAGTCATTTGACGTACAATTATTTCTATATGTTTATTTGATATTTGTACTCCTTGAGACTGATATACTTTTTGAATTTGGTCAACTAAGCTTATTTGCCCTTGTTCTATACTTATTTTTGTACTTAAAAAAAAACTCCAAAGATTACTAATAAATTTAGTCATATCATTATTCCAATCTTCAAAGCCATTTTCTAAATTAATAGAAACTGAATTTATTGGACGTGCTTCTAGTAATTGTTCAACTTTAGGAAGACCTTGAATTATATCGCCAGATTTTAATCTTTCATATATAAGTGTTATTAAAGTATCTCCTTCTTTAACAAATTCACCATAATTATTATGAATAGTAGCTCCTCCAGTGGCTAAATAAGGTTTAGCTAATCGAATAATAAAATAGTTAATATTTATACTTATAATTTGCCCAGTTGGAAAATTTGTTTTATATTTAGATATAACAAAATTTTCAAAAAGCAATTGTCCAAGCTTTATAATTTGAAAATGAATTCTTTTTTTTAATAAAGAAAATAAAGGAAAATGCCAATTAAATAAATTATAATTTATATTTTTTCCTAAAATCAATTTATTCATTTTTTTAGACTCATTTAGCAAAAACCACTTTGGATTTTGACAAGTCTGTTCAAATTGATTAATAATAGAATATTTATTTGATATTAATTTAGTATAATTAATAAAACAAAAGGAACTAAAAAAATTTGTAACAATATTATGTAAATTACCTAAAAATCCTAATTTTTCAAATAAAACAAGTCCTATAGAAGTAGAAAAATTTTTTTTTGTTAAATTCAATCTTTTTTTTTTATTCGAAATTGTTAAGTTTTTTGAATTTTTATCAAACTCAAAAAACTGAGTAGGAAAAATATTAGTATTTGTTTTTGTTGAAATGTTTTTTGATGATTTATGAAATTTAAGTGTTTTAACGAAATCTGATGGAGATAAAATAATAAAAGATTGAATTCCATTATTTTGATTAGATATTATTCGAATAATACCTTGTTGTTTATTTTTGAATTGAGTTTTTGAAATTGAATAAAAATTATCATAAAAATTTTTTTTTAAAACATTGTTTGAACTACTTTCTTCTTTTTTTTTTTCTAAAATAGAATATTGTATTAAACTTATTTGAAGAAAAGTTCGAAAATTGTTTTTTTTTTTTATTTTTAAAAAAGAAACATTAGCTTTTTTAAAAATTTTTTTTTTCCAATGTACTATTAGACAAGTTTGAATTAGTTGAATATTTTTTTCATTTATTATTTGAATTTGTTCGTCATCTTCATAAAGAATATAATTTATAACTTTAATTTCTAATTTTTTATTTTTTTTTAACAAATTAAAAAGATTTGATTTATTTAGTTTATTAGATATTTGATATTCAATAGCAGGTCGTATTAAAACAAAAGGCTTTTCTTTAGAAGGCATAATCCATTGAAGATATGTCCAATTTTTGCATTCAAATTCGTTAAAAAGTGTTTTTTCTGGTGGTATTAAAATACTTATTTGTTTTGAAATTTTATATGTTTCATTTGGATAATATATAGTTCCAGGTAATATTTTTACTTCATAATTATTATTTCCTTTTTTTTTTATTTTGACTAATCCACTAATATTGCTATTCATATTCAAAGTAATAGGTGTATCTGTTTGAATAAATTTATTATTTTTTATAAAAATAGAAGATAAAGATTGAGTTAAAATATGTACTTCTTCAGGAATAAAAAAAAAATTACCTTCTTTAATAATTGGATATCTTGGTCTAAATAATTTTGTTTTTGAATCTTCAAAACTAGTATTTTTATTAATTAAATCAACTTTAATATTTCCGTATTTTATAATTCCTGATTTTTTTAATTTATATTTAGGATCATCTAAAATAGCAAAAATATCATTATTTCTTAAAATACCATTTTTTGGTATTTTAAGAAATAATGGACAAGTTAAATTTTTTTTTTTTAAAAAAAAATTTTTAAGATTTTTTTTTACAATATATTCTCGTAAAATAAAATTGTAATTTTTTGAATTATTAATGTGATTTAATATATTATTAGTTAATTGGGATTTTAAGAAAATTTTGTTTTTTTTAGAAATAAAAAAATGAAAAATAAGAATATTTAATTGATTTTTATTTTCTAAAAAAGAAAAGTTACTTTTTTCTTTTGTAAGAAAAATTTGAAAATCAATTTTATCTTGATTTTTATAAAATAAGACAGATAAATCATTTTTTTTATTATTTAATTTTCCTGATAATACCCATATATGAGACGTTTTAAGTATAAGATGAATATTACTATGTATATATTGAGAAGCATGACGAACTTTTGTACTCCAATGCATTTCACCTTCTAAATTAGAATAAATATATTTTTGAACTTTTTCCTTAAAGGGTGAGGTTTTTGCACGAATTTCCGCAATAACTTGTTTTGATTCCACGTATTGATTATTTTGAACTAATAATAAACTTTTTGGCGGAATAGTGAAATTATGTATTTTATTTTTACTTTTAATTATTAAAAATAATTTAGTATGACACATCCAAGCAGGATGTCCATGTCTTGTTCGTGTTGGATATGCAAAATTTTCATTAAACTGAATAATTCCATTAAAAGGAGTTCGTACATGTTCTGCAATATCCCCTGTAAATACTCCACCAGTATGAAATGTTCGTAAAGTTAATTGAGTTCCAGGCTCTCCTATGGATTGACCTGCAATAATTCCTACAGCTTCGCCCATTTCTATTAAATTTCCGTGACTAAGACTCCAACCATAACATAATTGACAAATCCAAATCATACTTTTACAAGTTAACGGAGATCTTATACATATTTTTTTTGTTTTTGAAATTATTAATTGATTTGCTAAAATCGCATCGATATCTTGATTTCGTGGAGCAATACATCGATTATTTATATATATATTTTCTGCGACTACACGGCCAATTAATTTTTGTTGAAAATTATTATTTTTTTCCCATAAATTGTTTAAAATTATACCATAAAGAGTACCACAATCGACTTTACGTACAACAATATGTTGAACTACTTCAACAAGCCTTCGAGTAAGATATCCTGCATCAGAAGTACGTACAGCAGTATCTACAACTCCTTTCCGAGCTCCGTAACAAGAAATTATATATTCTGTTAAAGATAACCCTTCTCGAAAATTACTTTGAATTGGTAAATCAATAATTTGACCTTGAGGATCTGACATTAATCCTCTCATACCTACTAATTGATGAACTTGAGATGTACTGCCTCGAGCTCCTGAAAAAGACATCATATGAACTGGATTTAAAGGATCCGTCATTCTAAAATTAGGATTCATTTCTTGTTTTAAATATTCACTTGTAGCATACCATGTTTCTATTAATTGACGTAATTTTTCTACTGCATGTAAACTTCCATAATTATGATGTTTTTCTGAAAGATTACCGTATTGTTCTGCATCTTCAATAAGCCATCCTTTTGAAGGCGCTGTTAAAAGATCATCAATACCTAATGAAATAGCTTCCAAAGTAGCTTGTCGAAATCCTAATATTTTTAATTGATCTAAAATATGTGTTGTATAGGTAATTCCAAAATATGCTATTAATCTGCTTATAAGTTGTTTTATGGCAGTTCGATCCATAACTTTATTATAAAATATCAAATTTACTGGTTCTGCCATAAGAAAAAACCTCTTGTTTTTATAAACATAAATCAACAATGAATTTAAGCCATTGAATTTCATGGCTCCTTTTTTATTTTCTTGAACAAAAATTTTTTGTTTTTTCAATTTTTTGAACAAATATTTTTTGTTTTAGAGATGCTTTATAAGTACCTTGTATAGCTTCTTCAATTTGTTGATTAAAAAGAATACGTCCTGCTGTTGTACAAATATAAGTGCTAATAATTTCTTGATTTTTATTTTTTCTAAGTTGGTAATGTTCATAAATTTGAAAAGAATTTCCAAAAGGTTTATATTGAATTTCAATAGGTCCTTCTCGACTTAGTAAAGTTATTATTCGTAAATTTATTTGCCATCGAAGCCATAATGAACTATGTAAATAAATCTGTTTTTGTTCAAGAGCTCGAAAAACATTATCATAACTAGAAAAATAAGGTATTTGAGAAAATTTATTATTAATATTATTATATTTTTTGGATGGATGATATTTATTTCCATATATACCTTGATTATTTTCAATTGTTAACATATAAAGTCCAAGAAGCATATCTTGACTTGGTACAGAAATAGGATCTCCTGTTGCTGGGGATAATAAATTTTTATGAGAAAGCATAAGTAAACGAGCTTCAGCTTGAGCTTCTAAAGATAAAGGTACGTGAACAGCCATTTGATCTCCATCAAAATCAGCATTAAAACCACTACAAACTAAAGGATGTAAATGAATAGCTCTTCCACTTACTAAAATCGGTTGAAATGCTTGTATTCCTAATCTATGTAATGTTGGTGCTCTATTTAACAAAATAGGATGTCCTTGCATCACTTCTTGAAGCACTTTCCAAATAATGGGTTCTTTATTTTGAATCATAGTTTTAGCTGCTCTAAGATTGGGTGCAAAATTTCGTCCAATAAGTCCACGAATAACAAAGGCTTGAAAAAGTTCTATTGCCATTTCTCGGGGTAAACCACATTGATGTAATGGTAGAAAAGGACCTACTACAATGACAGATCTACCTGAATAATCAACCCTTTTTCCAAGTAAATTTTCACGAAATCTTCCTTCTTTTCCTTCTATTAAATCAGAAAAAGATTTGTAAGGTCTATTATGATTATCTTTCATAGGTTGTCCTCGAATACCATTATCAATAAGTGCATCCACAGCTTCTTGAACTAATCGTTTTTGACAAACAACTAAACCTCCTGGAGTAGAACCACTTCGTGCTAAAAAATCAAGAAGAGTATTATTTCTATAAATAACCCTTCGATAAAGTTCATTTAAATCCGACGTTATTAACTCACCTTCTCCTAATTCGATCATTGGTCGTAATTCCGGAGGAAGTACTGGTAATAATGATAAAACCATCCATTCTGGTTTTATGTTTGTTTGTATAAAATGCTTGGCTAGTTTTATACGTCTGATTAAAAGATCTTTTCGTCTTTGAATTTTCCTATCTTCCCATTCATTTCCTGTTGATTTTTGTTCAGCAAATTCTTTCCATTCCAAGTGCGCGCGATTTATTACATTTTGTAAATTTAAATTCATTAATTGTTTTTGAATAGCGTCTCCTCCAGTTGCTATTTCTCTATTTTGAAAAACTTCAAATCCTCTAGGAGAAAAAAAGCGAGGAAATATATCTTTCCAAGATTGATCTTCGTATTTAAATAAACCTTGTAATTTTAATAAAGTGGGTTTTTTAGTTATAGGTCTAGCAAGAAAGAGATTGGGATAGGTTATTTTTAGAATTCCCCCCCTAAGAATCGGACATGATAGTTTTCCATCATCCGGCTCAAATAGTGAGAATTTCAAAGTTAAAAATTTTTGTTTTTTGTATTAAAGAGTTAAAATGTTTTAACAAAAAAATCGCTACTCGGAACTCAAGTCATTTTTTAAGTCAATTTTTTTTTATTGAGTTGTCTCATTCCTTTTAAAATAAAAAATATTTTTTTATTATTTAATAAAGGTTTTTCTTGTCTCTATTTTGATTTTTATATCCTTTAGGTTTTTGCTCTATTTCGATGGCTTTTTTTTTAGTACATTTGCGATGAATTTCCTTTAAATTTACCATCAAAAACATATAAAATTTTTGATTATTTTTTTTTTTTACGAAATCTAAATTGCAAATAATTTTTTTTATAACCCTAGATTAAATCCTCTAAACAAAGATAAAAAATAATATGATAATTGTTTTTTTTTTTTGAGCTTCATTTCATAAATTTATTTATGTAATGTCAATTTTTGAGGTATTTCACAAAAAATAAGTTAAAATAACAGTTTGTTTTCTGTTAAAATCAAAATAAATAGAATCAAGTCACACATCGCAGTAAACTAGACTTTCTAATTCTTTAAGAGGTTTAGCCAAAAGATTAGCAATATAACTAGGAAGACGTTTTAAATACCAAACATGAGTTACACAACATGCTAATTTAATATATCCCATTCGATATCTTCGAATTCGAGATTCAATAAATTCTACTCCACATTGTTCACAAAATTTGATATTTTCTTTTTTCTTTTCAATACCTTGATATTTTCCACATGCACAAACTCCGCTTTTAATCGGTCCGAAAATTTTTTCACAAAATAAACCATCTTTTTCAGGTTTATGTGTTTTGTAATGTAATGTGTAAGGTTTTGTTACTTGACCAACAATTTCCCCATTAGGTAATACTCTTTCTGCCCAAGTACGAATTTGTTCGGGTGAAGCTAATTCAATTCGAAGCTGTTGATGTTTTTTTTGATAAGTCATATGATAAAATTTTCAAATTAGTCTTAACTTTTAAATTTCTTTTAATTTTAATTTCAAATCTTTTTCACATATAATTGCATGATTAATTTTTAAAGCTAAAGATCGTAATTCTCTTACAAGTAATTTAAACGATTCTGGAGCAGTATTCGGCTTAGGAATAGGTTCTCCAGTAACAATAGCACCAAGAACTTCATAACGAGCTCGAATATGGTCAGATTTGATAGTTAGCATTTCTTGTAAAATATAAGCTACACCAAAACCTTCTAAAGCCCACACTTCCATTTCACCCACTCTTTGGCCTCCTTTTCTTGATCTTCCTCGAAGTGGTTGTTGTGTAACTAGTGCATATGGACCACTAGATCGAGCATGAATTTTATCATCGACTTGATGAATTAATTTTAACATATAAGCTTTTCCCACAGTAATAGGTTGTTCAAAAATTTCTCCTGTTCTTCCATCGATTAAACGACTTTTCCCAGGATTATCTGGTTCAAATAGCCATGGGTTTATTGTTTTTTTACTTGCTTTATAAAGTTCAGAAAAAACTAATTTTCTTGAGGCTTCCTTTTCATATCGTTCGTCAAAAGGAATTATTCTATAATTTTTGTGAAGAAAACTTCCTGCTAATCCTAACAAACATTCAAAAATTTGTCCTACATTCATTCTTGAAGGTACACCTAAAGGGCTTAATATCATATCTATAGGTGTCCCATCTTGTAAAAAAGGCATATCTTGTCTTGGTAATATTTTTGAAATAATACCTTTATTTCCATGTCTTCCAGCAACTTTATCACCTATTTGAATTTTACGTTTTTGTAAAATATAAATATGAATAATTTCGGCTGCATTAATAGAAGTGTCTTCTTGAGAAATGAATCGAATATCAATAACTCGGCCTTTTCCACCTGGAGGCACTTTAAGACAAGTTTCTTTTGAAGTTGCTACTTGAATTCCAAAAATAGCTTGTAATAATTTTCCTTCTGGAGCACGTAAAGTTTCTTCGGTTTCTTGAGGTGTTAATTTTCCAACTAAAACATCTCCTGTTTCAACCCATGAACCTGTTAATACAATGCCAGTTTTATCTAAATGACGAAGTAAGTAATTATCTAAATGGGGTATTTCTTTAGTAAATTTTTCAGGACCTTGACTTGTTACACGTGCTTCAATTTCATATCTTTCAATATGAATTGAAGTATAAATATCTTCATAAATTAGACGTTCGTTAATTAAAATTGCATCTTCAAAATTATAACCTTCCCAAGGCATATAAGCTACTAAAATATTTTTTCCTAAAGCTAATTCTCCATTTGAAGTAGCAGCTCCATCTGCTAAAATTTGTCCTTTTTTTATATATTTTTGTTTTTTAACTTGAGGTTTTTGATGCATACACGTACTATTATTAGAACGTTGATATATTATTAAATTTTTATCAATTTTATTTTTTTTTAAAGATAAAGTAATTTTATTACCATCAATATATTCGATTTTTCCTCCGTGTAATGAAACAGTTACGCTTCCTGAATCTAAAGCTGTTTGACTTTCTATCCCTGTTCCTACAATACATTTTTCAGGTTTTAAAAGTGGAACTGCTTGACGTTGCATGTTTGAGCCCATTAAAGCTCTATTTGCATCATTATGTTCAAGAAAAGGAATAAGAGATGCTCCGACAGAAAAATATTGTAAAGGAAAAATACTTCGAAGGTGAATTTGTTCCCACGCAATAGCTACAAAATCTTGTCGATAGCGAGCAGGAGTTATTTGTTCTTCTTGACTGTTTTGATCCAATGCTAAACAATTTCCAGTAGCTATTCGGTAATATTCATCTTCAGCAGCAGATAAATTAATCATTTTTTCTAAATTAGATACTTTAGATATTTTATAAAATGGGCTTTCTAAACAGCCTAAAATATTTATTTTAGCATGAATAGCTAATGAAGCTATGAGTCCAGCATTCATTCCTTCAGATGTTTCTATAGGACAAATTCTACCATAATGACTAGGGTGAATATCACGTACTTGAAAACTTGCAGTTCGTCTTGTTAATCCTCCGGGTCCTAAAGAACTTAATCTTCGTTTATGGACTATTTCAGTTAATGGATTTGTTTGATCTAAAAATTGAGATAATGGATGTGAACCAAAAAATTCTTTAAAAGTGATTATTAATGGAGTTGAAGTTACTAAACTTTTTGGAGTTGGTAACCGTTTTCTTTTTGTGGCTCCTCGTAAAATTTGTCGAATTGAATTTTCTAAACGATTTAATGCTAATTTTAATTGATCTTGTAATAAATCAGCTACAGAACAAACACGTCGATTTTTTAAATGATCTATATCATCAACTGTACCTATTCCAAATTTTAATTTGATTAAATAATCAATAGCTGCTAAAATATCTTGTGGTAATAAAAAAATTTCGTTTTCAGGTACATTAAGATTTAATTTTTTGTTTAAATTTAATCGTCCGATTTTGCCTAACTCACATCGTTGTTGAAAAAATCTTTTTTGTAATTCTTTGCGTATAGATTCAGAAAAAAAAAGATCCCCACCTATACAATATAAGTTTTTATAAAGTTCCACTATAGCATCTTCGGTTGAATTAGGATAATCTTTTTTTGTTTTTTTTTTTATAGACTCTAAAAAAATTTTAGGATAATAAACACTATTTAAAATGTTTTGTAAATTTAAACCCATAGCTAATAATAAAACTAAAATGGATACTTTTCTTTTTTTACTTATACGTGCCCATATTCTTGTTTTTCCATCAATTTCTAATTTTAATCTTCCTCCCCAATTTGAAATTAATGTTCCAGTATATATTGGAATTCCATTATGATCTATTTCTGAATTATAATAAATACCAGGACTTCGTAAAATTTGATTAATTATAACTCTAGCTACTCCATTAACAACAAAAGTGCCTTGAGAATTCATTAAAGGAATACTTCCAAGAAACACTATTTGTTTTTGTATTTTTCCTTTTTTTTTTTTTTTTAATTGAGCTGGTACGTAAATGTCGGATGAATATGTAATAGATTGATAAACAGCATCTCTTTCTTTGAATAATGGTTCTGCTAATTGATATTGTTCACCAAAGATTTGAAACTCAAATTCTTGATCAATATCTTCAATTATTGGAAAATTACTAAGTTCTTCACTCAAACCTTGATTTATAAAACGGTTAAATCCTTCGAATTGTATTTTACCAAATTCAGGGAGTACAAAAATCTCCATATTTTCCTCTAAATTGTTATTGGAGTTTATTTTATTAATAATAATTAATAAAATTTTAATTTTGTTATAAAAAATATAAAATATGCCTTGAAATTGAAAATAATACGTTGTATTATAGAATTGATTAAAATAAAGGCGACATGGCCAAGTGGTAAGGCAGAGGACTGCAAATCCTTTATCCCCAGTTCAAATCTGGGTGTCGCTTTATTAACAAAATAGAAAAATTGTGGATTGTCTATTATGTCATTTCTAAAAACAAACTGTACTGCTCTATATATTATAGCCTGATACATTTTAGTGTTTTTAGATTTATTATATTATAGACAACCCAATATAATATTAAAACAATTAAAAAAAAAAAGCAAGTTAAAATTTTCTTTTTTTTAATTTTACTAATTAAAAAAAAGAAAATTTTTTTTTCAAAAATTCAAAAAACGTATAATATAAATATATATATATATATATATATATATATATTTATATATATTTATCTATCTATTTATCTATATAGATAGATATATACAAATAGATAGATATAATATATATCTAATAGATATCTAAAATAAATTTAGATATCTATTATTTATCTAGATTTATATATATATATTTTTTTTTAATTTTAAGTTGTTTTTAGTTTATCGAAACAAATACAAAATAAAGGATTTTTGAATGGATATTATTAATATAGCTTGGGCTGCCTTAATGGTTATTTTTACCTTTTCTCTTTCGCTTGTTGTATGGGGACGAAGTGGTTTATAAATATAAGTTTTTTTAAAAAAAGCATTGAATTTTTTGAATTCAATGCTTTTTTTTTTTATAAAAAATGTGTTTTGTATATTTTAATTTATCCCACTTTTTTTTTAGTTTTAAATTTTCATAAATATATTTATATATATATTTTTTTTTTAATTTTATATATTTTTTTTTATCTTTTAGAGAATTTATATTTTTCCTTAAATAAAGACTTTCTGCAATAAAAAAAATAGTTGTTCCACTTAACAAAATTTGAGATAACAAAAGAATAGGATCTAAACGCCAACCTTGAAAAAAAAGAATTCCTCCACATAATAATCCAATAGATGAGAAAAAAAAATCATAATATTAGGATAGGTTTTAGATTTTAGAATAACTTTTCCCCCCTTGAAAACCATATATGATATTTTCAACTCTGTATGGCTTAAACAAAAACCATAAAATATGATTTTTCCTCTAAATCCAAGTTATTTTTTTTTTTTTTGGATTGTCTTTTTTAATAATTAATGAAAAAAATTTTTAAATATATTTTTTAAATATAAATACGTTAATTATAAAAAATTCTATTTTTTGTACTCTTTAAAAATAAAGTCTTTAGGTTCATATTAAATTTCGTTGTTTTTTTTTTTTTTTCTTTTTTTTCTAGAGAAAAAAAATTTGAACAAAAATCTATTTTTTAATTTTCATTTACGCTTAAAAAGTATGTTTTCGAAATAACATAAAAATATTAAAATAATTTAACCATAGATTTTATTAAACTTCAAAATAAAGTTTTTCCAATTTTTTGGAAAAATTTTCAAGTTTCATATTAATTATATTTTGAAATATGTTGAAAAATTTTTTATGTACATTTAAAATCACACCTCTAGAAACATAAGGTTCCCTTATTTTAAGGGCATATAAAAGTATACCTACGATAATTAATCCTACGCCTAGTATTGTACTAGGTCCTAGCTCCATATGATTCATTTGTTATTTAATAATTTAATAATTTAATCATTGTAATAGCAATAAAAAAAAAGAAGAAAAAAATAGAAATATATATATTTCTATTTTTTTCTTCTTTTAATAAATATTTAAATAATATCAATTTTTTAAGTACAAATTTTTAAAAATTTAACTGTTTTGACTAGCTGTTTGTACATAAAGAATAAGTAAAAAAGCAGTAGGAATTAAAATAAACAAAGCTGTAGCAATAAATGCTAAAATATTAACTTCCATAATTATATTATTTTAAGGGTTATTTAAAAATATTAAAAATATCATCTGATAAAAATATGAATCTGTTTTTTTTTTAACAGTCATATATAATTTTTATTAAATGTTTAATTAAAAATTTAATGTACAATTTAATCAATGTTCATAAAAAATATATGTTTTAATCATATAAATTTGTTTACTATCAACATAATAGTATATCATAAAAAATATTTATCTAAAAAATTTAACTAAAAATTTTTGTGTTTATTGCCTTGAAGAGGACTCGAACCTCCATGCCTTAAGCACGAAATTTTGAATCTCGCGTGTCTACCATTTCACCATCAAGGCTTTAACAAATTATTATATATATATATATATATATATATAATAATTTGTTAAATATTTTAAAATAAAAATAGATAATTATTTTTTTAATTAATAAAAAAAACACTTAAAGATAAACTATCTTGAAAAAAATAAAAAATCGGATTAATAACAATTCCTAAAAAAGTAGAACCTAATGTGCAAAAAATCATAACAAATTCAACAGGATTTTTTTCAAAAAAAGTAGGTGATGGAATAATATAAGTATAAGCTTGTATATAAGGATTTATTTCATTATTTTTTTTATTTAAAATTAATTTAATTATTTTTAAATAATAGTAAAGTGAAATTACACTTGTAATTAATCCAATAAAAACTAGAAAATAAAAACCTGACTGCCATCCACACCAAAATAAATATAATTTTCCAAAAAAACCAGTTAACGGAGGAAGACCTCCTAATGATAATAAGCATAATGTTAATGAAAAACTTAATAAAGGATCTTTTATATATAACCCTGCATAATCACGAATATTATCTGTTCCTGTACGTAAACTAAATAGTATAATACTAGCAAATGTTCCTAAGTTCATAAAAATATAGAAAAAAACATAAATCGTCATACTAGCATATCCTTTTAAGTCACCAGTAATTAATCCAATAAGAATGTATCCAATTTGACTTATTGAAGAATAAGCAAGCATTCTTTTCATACTTGTTTGAGTAATAGCAACTAAATTTCCTAATATCATACTTAAAACAGCTAAAATTTCTAAAATAATTTTCCATTGATTTGGTGAAAATGCAAATAAAATATTAAAAACTTTAGCAGCTAAAGCTAATCCAGCTATTTTTGAAGTAACAGAAAGAAAAGCAACGACTGGAGTAGGTGAGGTAGAGTCGAAAAAAAATTTATTTTTTTCTCTCATTCAAAACCGTGCATGAGATTTTAATCTCACACGGCTCCTAAGTAATAAAAAATTTTATAAATAAATTGTTTAAAATTTTATAACCTTCCTCGTGTATGTATACTTAAAATTTATATTGACTTTTAAACTTTTCGAGGAATCCTTCTATTTCAGTGAGTTTTTTTTTTCAATGAAATTTTTTTTCGTTCTCAATAGTTGTTAATTCAATTTATTTTAGGAATTTTTAATTTAACAATACTCTTTTTTTCCACTTTTAATCTTGAAGAATAAAGACTAAATAAAAAAAAGTATTTATTAGTTTATTAGTAAATAATCAATTTAATAATTTTTTTTGCAAAAATGATCCTTAATATGTTTGAACTTTATTCAAATAATTTTTATTTCTTTATAAAAATAAGTTGATGAAATTTTGCTTTGTTTTTTTTTATTTTATAAAAATTTTGTTTTAATTTGAGTGAAAAATCATATATTTTATATTATATATCTATTGAGTTTTTAATTATATTTATGAAAAAAATATTTTTTTTTAACGAATCGCACTCCTTCATAAATATCAGGAGTCCATTGATGAAATGGAACTATAGAAAGCTTAAATCCAAGTCCAACAAGAATACATATAAATGTAACAAAAATTCCAGAAGAATTATACATTTGTGTATTTAAAAGACCATTAACTATTTTTTCAATGTTAGTTTCTCCACCAGATAAGCCATATAACCAAGAAAAGCCGTAAGCAAGAATAGACGAACTTGTTCCACCTATTAATAAATATTTAATAGCAGCTTCATTAGATCGAATATCTTTTTTTGTATAACCACATAGTAAATAAGAAGATAAACTTAAGCATTCTAACGAAACAAAAATAGTAATTAAATCATTAGCCCCACACAAAAACATTCCTCCTATAGTCGCTGTTAATATAAATATTAAAAATTCTGGAATAGGCATTTTTGTACATTTAATATATTCGATTGATAAAGGAATACATAAAATTGAACAAAGTGCTATAAATGATCTGAATATTCTATTAAAACTATTTGTTTCAAATGAACCTGAAAAACTAATAATAGGATTTGTTTTATATTCAAATAATAATATTATTATGCTTATTAGCAAACTTGTTAAAGAGATGAAATATAACCAAGTTGTATCTTTTTTAGAAAATGTTAAATCAATTATTAAAATAATTAATAAACTAAAAATTATGAAACATTCTGGTAAAATAGTACTTCCATATAAAAAAAACATATCAAGTTCTAATTTCATAAAAATTTCCCAAAAGATAAAATGAAGTATTAATATAATCTTTTATAGTTAAAATCATAAAATTTTTTTTATTTTTATTGTATTGAAAGATTTGTTATATTTTTTATTATTACAAATCTTTCAATACAATAAAAATTGTTTAATAGAAAAAAATGAAAAAGCATCAAACATGCTTTTTCAAATTTGTAGAAATTTAAATTTAACGAAAATGAGCAAAAGCTCTATTAGCTTCTGCCATTTTATGGGTTTCTTCTTTTTTACGGATAGCAATTCCATTATCTCTGGCTGCGTCAATTAACTCATAACTAAGTTTAAAAGACATATTTTGACCTGATCGTTTTCTTGCTGCGCTTAATATCCAACGAATCGCTAATGCTTTTCCTTGTGTAGATTTAATTTCTAATGGAACTTGATAAGTAGATCCACCTATACGTCGTGCTTTGACCGTGACATTAGGAGTTACTTTTCGCACTGCTTGACGTAATACAAATAATGGATTTTTTTTCGTTTTTTGCTTTATATTTTTCATAGCTTTATAAAGAATTCTATAAGCTAATGATTTTTTTCCATTTTTTAAAATACGATTAACTAACATATTAACTAATCGATTTCGATATATTGGATCAGGTTTTGCAATTTGTTTTTTTGTAATACTTTTACGTGACATATTAATAAATAATTAAATTGAATTTTTTTATTTAAAAGTTATTTAAAATTTATTTTGACTTTTTTACTCCATATTGTAGGGTGGATTTTTTATCTCCCTCCAAACCGTACATCCGATTTTCATCGAATACGGCTTTCCACATCTTTTCATCTTTTTAATTTTATGATGTTTACTCACTTTTAATTGAGTATCCGTTTCCATTTTTTTATTTTTGGAAATCTTGTATTTTATAATTATTCCATTTTTTTGAATCTTTAGGTTTATTAATTAAATATTGTATTAAGTATACAAAAAATAAATTTTTTTTTCAAATTTCAAATTTTGCTATTAATTTGAACTTGTTCTAAAAAAGACAAATTTTTTTTATTTAAAATTTCAATTAAAGTAAGGGAAAACTTTTTTTTTATTATTTTTTTTATTTTAAATAGAAATAAAACCCTAGATATTTATCGTAAATATATAAAAAAGTATATATTAATATATAAAGTATTATATTAATATATATATATATATATATAGCCTGCT